ATGATCATATTATCAATAGTACTAGTCTTACTTTCAAACGCCGTCAATATAAGACGAGATTTATCGATACTATTTAATAGAATATCGATATTAATATTAATTTATTGTATTTTACATGATATGTCTTCTTTAGCTGTTATAACTAAAGGAGTAGGTTTACACGGTGGTTTATTACTTATGTCAAATATCACACAAATATTCCATATTTTTATATTTTTAGTTAGTATATTAATATTACAATTAACTAGTTTTTATCCTAGAAAAGTATGAGTATCAGAATATTCTTCTTTAAAAGATTTATTGTTATATAAATTTATTTATTATAATACAAAAATAATAAATAAAATGGGAGAACATTTTAAAATTATTGAATATCCTTTAATTATATTATTTGTAATTACAGGTGCAGTATTATTAATGTCTACTAATGATTTAGTATCTATTTTCCTGGCAATAGAATTACAAAGTTATGGTCTTTATATATTAAGTACTATATATAGAAATTCTGAATTATCTACTACAGGTGGTTTAATATACTTTTTATTAGGAGGATTAAGCTCATGTTTTATCTTATTAGGAACTAGTTTATTATATGCTAATTCAGGTACTACTAACTTAGATGGTTTATACATCATAACTAGTATAAGTGATCTTTCTACAAATTTATGATATACACCTTATTATATTAATCTTTCTTTAGTAATTTTTACAATAGGATTCTTATTTAAAGTAAGTGCAGCACCATTCCATTTTTGATCACCTAAAAAAGGACTTAGGAAATCCTTATCAACATACGTTGGGTGTAAACTATCAAATTCCGGGGAACCCCTAAAGCTTCTGGTACTAAGCCATATATGAAAATATATGAGTGGCTGAATTAATTACTCAGGTATAGTAACAAGCCAGAAGATGAGTGAAAACAAAATGGGCAATCGCGGATCTAAGTCAATAGTATTTAAAAATACTGTTGTAAAAGAGCAACGAGTAAATGGTAGTTGATGCGGTATGAATTTACCACATTTAAGATGTACTCTACTGGGCTTCGAAAGAAGTTATCTAGTTAAAATCCTTTCTAACCAAATTATTCAAAGACAATTTTATTCTTCCGAATCTAACCTAGATAATAACCAACTGGCTCAAGATCCTTGATTTATATCGGGATTCTCTGACGCAGAAGGATGCTTTCTGGTTCTAGTACGTAAATCACCAAAAAGCAAACTAGGATGACAAATAGAGGCTAATTTCACAATTAATCTTCATGTAAGAGACCTAGATCTTTTAAAACTTATTCAAACCTACTTTGGAGTTGGAAGAATAGGTAAAGAAAGAAATGGTTGTCGTGATTTTACAATAGGTTCTTTAGATCAAATAATAACAAAAGTAATACCTCATTTTGATAAATATCCTTTAAAAACTAATAAATATTCTGATTATTTATTATTTAAACAAGTTGTTATGATGATGCAACGTGGGGAACATTTAACAGCTGAAGGTTTACAAAAAATAATAAGTATTAGAGCTTCTTTAAATAGAGGATTAACTCCTTTACTATTAGAAGCCTTCCCTAATACTGTTGCTTTAGTAAGACCATTATTGCCACCTAGTGTCAAATTAGATCCTCCTCAATGAGTAGCTGGTTTTACAAGTGGTGATGGTTGTTTTAAAGTTAGTATTAGAGAATCTAAATTACATAAAACAGGAAGTCGTGTAGTATTACTTTTTGTAGTAACTCAACATATTAGAGATGAATTATTATTGAAAAGTTTAGTAGATTTCTTTGGGTGTGGTCAAACTTATTCTTATAAAGATTATATAGAGTTCAGATGTCAATCATTCAAAGATAATTATGTAAAGATTTTACCTTTTTTCGATAAATACCCCATTATTGGCGTGAAATCTGAAGATTTCAAAGATTGAACTAAAGTAGCTAAAATGATACAAACAAAAGTTCATTTAACTAACGAGGGTTTTGATCAAATTCGCCAAATAAGAACAGGAATGAATAAAGGTAGATATCTGAAATAAACTACTCTGGTTCGATTATATAAAATTGTTCTTTTCTTTAATTTGGACGATAAATTTAACAGTCGTCATGTGGACGTATATGACGCTATTCCCACAATAGTGACAACCTTCGTAGCTATAATAGCCAAAATTTCTATATTTATATTATTATTACAATTAGTATATTATACTAACAGTAGTTTTTCAGAAATGAGTTGAACATTTATTTTACTAATAAGTTCACTATTCTCATTAATAATAGGAACTGTGGTAGGTTTAACTCAATTTAGAATTAAAAGATTATTTGCTTATAGTACTATATCTCACGTAGGGTTTATACTTTTAGCATTAGGTATATCTAGTGTAGAATCCACTCAAGCATTTATATTCTATTTAACACAATATTCTATAAGTAATTTAAATGCATTTGTTATATTAATAGCTATAGGGTTCTCTTTATATTGTTATATAAGTGAAAACAAAGAACATGAAGAATTAATGGACAAAAATAATTCACCTATCCAATTAGTAACTCAATTGAAAGGTTATTTTTATATAAATCCTTTCTTAGCTATAAGTTTGGCTATTACTATATTTTCATTTGTAGGAGTTCCACCTTTAATAGGATTCTTTGGAAAACAAATGGTGTTAAGTGCAGCCTTAGATAAAGGTCTTATTTTCTTATCTTTAATAGCGATATTGACTAGTGTTATAGGAGGAGTTTATTATTTAGGTATAATAAAAGAAATGTTCTTTAGTTTACCTGAATATAAAATAAATCCATTATTGGAAAATCTAGTATTAAAAGGTAATGTTTTAGATAATAATCAAAAAATAATTAATAAATTAAACTTTAACTATAAAAATATAGCTATATCAAGTCCTATTTCTTTTGTAATTTCTATAATTACACTTGTTATTCTATTATTTTTATTTATGAACAAAGAATGGCTAAGCATGGGTAAAGAAAAAACAATGCCATTTTTTAACAAAAGAAATTTTATATACAAGTCTATTAGAAGTTTTTATTTTATAAAAACTTATTCTACAATATTCATTAATAATTATACAACAAGGCGGAGCTTTAGCTTGCGGGGATATTCCTCACGAAGTATGCTTGCGCCGGAATCGCGCAAGCTAGAAAAAAATGTGGGCGCAAGCTCTTCGTTAGCAAGCTCTCCTCGTCCGAACGAAGTTAGCCGCCCTCTTGAAAACAACAAAAATAAGCCTATACATCCTTGATTTATTACAGGATTTACTGATGCTGAAGGTTCTTTTATGGTACATTTAGAAAAAAACCCAGATAAATGAAGAGTAAGACCTAGATTTCAAATTAAACTCGATATAAGATATTTATCATTATTAAAGGAAATTAAAGCATATTTTAATCATATAGGTTCAATTAACATTTCTAACAATGAATGTGTTTATAAAGTAAGATCTTTAAATGAAGTAGCTATAATAATATCACACTTCGATAAATATAGTTTAATGTCACAAAAAAGAGCTGATTTTGAATTATTCAAACGAATTGTTAATAAGTTAAATAACCAAGAGCAGCCTTTAACTTATCAAGGTTTACAAGAAATTGTAAGTATAGGTGTTTCAATGAATTTAGGTTTATCTTCATTAGTTAGAGATAATTTTTCTAACATTATACCGGTTGCGAGACCTTTAGTTAAAGATGCAGTGGTACCTCACGCTGAATGAATAGCTGGATTTGTATCAGGAAAAGGATCTTTTTCAATATATGCTTCACAGTCAGTAGATAAACCAGTGTCATTAAGTTTTAGAGTATTTCACTACGAGCTTGGGGCTAAAGATGAAGAACTGTTGAAAATATTGGTTTATTTTTTTAATTGTGGTAATTTGAACTATGATGAAGATAAAAAAGTTGTAATTTTTGTTATTAGAAAATTTGAAGATATAAATCAAAAGATTATCCCTTTCTTTGATAAACGTGAGATTAAAGGTGTTAAATACAAAGATTTTAAAGACTGATCTGAAGCAGCAAAAATAATAGAGTCAAAAAATCACTTAACACAGGAAGGACATAATGAAATACGTAGAATAAGAAAGAATATGAACTCAAATAGACTTTAATGCAATGTATAATAAATACAGCATATAGGTTGCCCCATAAAATAATACACAGAGGCCCTTCTCTAAAAAAAATATATTTTTTTTTATAGCCAGCCCGGCAGTGCTCGTACTAAAGCTCGCCCTCTGTGTATTAAATATTGAAAATTGGATAAATTGCAAGAATATTTATTAATATAGAGGGGGAAGCTAAAGCTTGTTCCTACGAATGTGGGCTGCGCAAGCTAAAGCTCGCTATGCTTTATAAAAAAAAAATAATTTTTTTATAGACGTACACTTTGTTAGAGGGCTGCGCAAGCTAAAGCTCCGCCCACATTTTTTTCTAGAAAAAATTAGCGCAGCCCTCGTATTAATAAATAATTTGCAGCGTAGTTTATTTTAATAGGGCTAACGAAGAGCTTTAGCTTGCGCGAGCTTGCGCGATTTTCTCCGAGAGCTTTAGCTTGCGCAGCCCCGAAGTTCGTTAGCCCTCTTATTAAAATAAAACCGTTCAACGACTAAATTACCTTAATAGCCTAGCCTACCCATAAAAGGGCGCTAGCTAAGGATGGTATAAAATCCAATATTACTTTAAGTATTAAAGTAATAATGACATAGTCTGAACAATATAGAAATATATTGAAATATTAATAATAAATATTAATAGCTAACAACCTTGACCATATTGGTACAAATTTTATTTAACAATTAAATGAGTAGTGTAACTTTTCTTTTTGTTTTTGTTACTATTTTAACAATAGTTTTTTTACTTCTTAATTTCATATTGGCTCCACATAACCCATACCAAGAAAAATATAGTATTTTTGAATGTGGTTTTCACAGTTTTCTTGGTCAAAATAGAACTCAATTCGGTGTTAAATTCTTCATATTTGCATTAGTTTATCTTTTATTAGATTTAGAAATATTAGTAATATATCCATATGGTATAAGTGTATATGAAAATGGCATTTACGGATTAATAGTAGTGCTAATTTTCATAGGTATAATAACTGCGGGATTTGTATTTGAATTAGGTAAAAATGCCTTGAAAATAGATAGTAGACAATCCAATAATTATTTTTATAAATCAAAAAAATTTATTAATATGTTTACTGAACATAAGTAGCAGTAAAATTTTTACTCATGTGTTTAGTAGCAAAGCTATGCAGTGCTGGAGTACAGTTATTCTCAGCTTTGCAATTTTAGTTACTACCATAGTAACTTGGTATCTATCGGATATGTTTGCTGGCTAGCCAGAACTAAGTCCCCTGTAATCGTGGTATTTTATTTGAAACAGGGCGAAGGGGCGCTAACTATGAAGATTTATAGCTACCGCTAGCTATAAAGGCGGAGCTTGTGCCTTCACAGAGGCTCGCGCTAAAAACTAAAGCAAGCTCAAGCTATTACTGCGTTAGCTTAAAGCTATACTAAACACGAATAGAAATAAGCAAGTTATAGAGCTTGTCTAACCTTTATAAAGCTCGCTTATAAAAAGAGTATGAAGGCTTTAGCTTACTAATAATAGTAATTAACAAGCTAAAGCTCACCCGTTAAACTATTATATATATTAGCCTCCACCCTAATAGCCTAGCGTATTAATTTGTGAAACTACTATTTTTAGCTTACGCAAGCTACAAATAATTTCTAACTATAACCATAACCTTAATAGGAGGGAAGCTACCTAGTATCTTAAGTAGTAGGCTGCCCTCCTCCTATTATATGGTTAGCTAACTTACTTAGCTAAGGACACGATATTCTTTTTTTCAATACATTCACATTTACATTTTTTTATAATTTTTTAGATGTTAGAATCATCAAAACTTATTGGAGCAGGATTAGCAACTATTGGTCTAGCAGGTGCTGGAGTTGGTATAGGTGTAGTGTTTGGGTGTCTAATTATAGGAGTGGCTAGAAATCCATCCTTAAAAAATCAATTATTCTCATACTCAATATTAGGGTTTGCTTTCTCAGAAGCAACTGCCTTATTTGCTTTAATGATGGCTTTATTATTATTATATGTTGTATAATAATAATCTTTTATAAGGCGTAAAAAAAAAATTGTATTTTTTTTTTCGAGCTTCTATTTCATATTTTCGGAGAAAATAGCGTAAGGATACTTCGTAGCCCTAACAAAGGAGCTATATAAAAAAAATATATTTTTTTTTATAGCCCTCGTACTCTTAATTTTTACGAGTGCTTTAACTTTAACTAGCTAATTTCTGTGTAGCTGGCTATAAGCTAGGGATATTTTTCTATCCCAGCATTAGTTAGCGCAAGCTACTTTTTATAGCTTTATAGTACGAGCTAGCAGGGGATATTCCTTACGAAGTATGCTTGCGCCGGAATCGCGCAAGCTAGAAAAAAATGTATAGCTTGCTATGAAATACGCGCAGTTCTCTAACGAAGTATGCTAAAAAAAGAATTTTTTTTATGGGGTGCGCAAGCGCGCAAGCGCGCAAGCTAAAGCTCTTCGTAGCCCGCATCTATAAAGCTAAAAGCTAGAGCTACCTTTACAACGGGCGGCAATTCTATTATATTTATACTAGTCCCTGTAGCTTCTAATTCCTGCTATCTATGTGTAGCTCGATCGAGCCTGCTAACAAAGCGTATTTATAGCAGTGAAAGGTGAAAGCTACAGTTAAAGGGTGTACATAAAAAGATATAATTAGAAATTATATATTAAAAATTTATATATGAAACACTTATTTAATACATTTATTAATTTTGATGCACCTATGCCTTGAGGTATTTATTTCCAAGACAGTGCTACTCCACAAATGGAAGGATTAGTGGAACTTCATGATAATATTATGTACTATTTAGTTTTAATTTTATTTGCTGTAGGATGAATATTATTTTCTATAATAAAAAATTTTGCCTCAACTAAAACACAAATATCACATAAATACTTAAATCACGGTACATTAATAGAATTAATATGAACTATAACTCCAGCAGTTATATTAATATTAATAGCCTTCCCTTCTTTCAAATTGTTATATTTGATGGATGAAGTTAATGACCCCTCTATGACTATTTTAGCTGAAGGTCATCAATGATACTGAAGTTACCAATATCCTGATTTCATAGATTCAAATGAAGAATTTATAGAATTTGATTCTTATATAGTACCAGATTCTGATTTAGAAGATGGAGGATTAAGAATGTTAGAGGTTGATAATAGAGTAATAGTTCCTGAATTAACACATATAAGATTTGTAATAACATCTGGTGATGTTATACATTCTTTTGCTTGCCCATCTTTAGGTATAAAATGTGATGCTTATCCTGGTAGATTAAACCAAGTATCCGTTTTCATAAATAGAGAAGGAGTATTCTATGGGCAATGTTCAGAAATATGTGGTATTCTTCATAGTTCTATGCCTATAGTTATAGAATCTGTAAATATAGATAAATTTGTGCATTGACTATATTCAGTTTAATAGAGCGAGGTATTTTGTTCGCTATGACTAGCTTTCTATAGCTAGCTCTAGTTTCGCCCTATAGGATAACTATAATGTATAAAGTTAAATTAATAAATTAGTAGTAGCGCGAGCGAGCTATATAAAAAAAATATATTTTTTTATAGCCCGCCTATTTTATAGGAGGGGAGCTCGCGCTGCTACTAAAGGGATATTAGTTCAATGGTAGAACAAGATGGTACGGTCATCATGATTGTAGTTCAAGTCTACAATATCCTTAGTACATTTATAAGTAAGGCTTTAGCTTATGCAAGCAAGCTAAAGCTCTGTCTTAGTGATATGAAATATTTGCCTGCTATTAATAAAGGGATATTAGTTTAATGGTAGAACAAGATGCTTCGGCCATCTTTGTTGTAGTTCAAGTCTGCAGTATCCTTAGTATAGTTATTGATAATTTTGTTTATCGATAAATTTGTTTATCGATAGTTATATTTATAACTAAGGGTTTGCTTATGTATAGCTTGCGTAAGGATACTAGCTTATTATAACTTTGTACTTAATAAAGCTACTATTAGTCATACCTAGACGTAATCTATAAAGTATGATAAAGCTGTAGCTTATATTTTAAGCTGTTTGCTTTATATATAGCTTGCTAATTCCTGTTACGAGGGCTGCGCAAGCTAAAGCTCCCCCTTATAGAGTAGGGGGCTATAAAAAAAATATATTTTTTTTATATAGCTCGCGCAAGCTAAAGCTATAAATCCGCAAGCTAAAGCTATAAATCAGCATGCTAAAGCTTGCTCTCATTCGTGCAGGCCACCACCGAACAATTAGTAGTTTTAGATAAAATATGAATTTAACTTTAGTACTTTTTTTAATAGGAATCTTAGGGTTTGTATTTAATAGAAAAAATATAATATTAATGCTTATTTCTATAGAAATAATGCTATTATCTATAACATTCTTAATATTGGTAAGTTCTGTTAATATTGATGATATAATAGGACAAACATATGCTATATACATTATAGTAGTTGCTGGTGCAGAATCTGCTATCGGTTTAGCTATTTTAGTAGCTTTTTATAGACTAAGAGGAAGTATTGCAATAGAATATAAATAATGTATTTAAGTATAATTATATTACCTTTATTAGGATCTATAGTATCCGGTTTTTTTGGTAGAAAAGTCGGTGTTACAGGTAGCCGTATTTTAGGTTGTTTAAGTATAATGATAACTACAATATTAGCTATCATTAGCTTTTTTGAAGTAGGATTTAATAATAATCCCGTTTCAATAAATTTATTTAAATGATTAGATAACGAATCATTTAATATGGCATGAAACTTTCAATTTGATAGTTTAACAGTATCAATGTTAATACCTGTATTAATAATCAGTTCTTTAGTTCATTTTTATTCAATAGGATATATGAGTCATGATCCCCACAATCAAAGATTCTTTAGTTATTTAAGTTTATTCACTTTTATGATGATAATACTAGTAACTGGTAATAATTATTTAGTTATGTTCGTCGGATGAGAAGGTGTGGGTGTTTGTTCATATCTATTAGTTAGTTTTTGATTCACTAGAATAGCGGCTAATCAAAGTTCTCTTTCAGCTTTCTTAACTAATAGAGTTGGAGATGCTTTCTTAATGATAGGTATGTTTATCTTATTATGAACTTTAGGGACTTTAGATTATAGTACTGTATTCTCATTAGCTCCTTATATTAATGAAAATATAACAACAATTATAGGAATATGCCTATTGATAGGTGCAATGGCAAAAAGTTCTCAAGTAGGTCTTCATATCTGATTACCTATGGCCATGGAGGGTCCTACACCGGTATCTGCTTTAATACATGCAGCTACAATGGTTACAGCGGGAGTATATTTATTAATTCGTTCATCACCTTTAATAGAATATAGCTCTGCTGTATTATTAATCTGTTTATGATTAGGAGCTATTACTACAATATTTAGTTCATTAATAGGATTATTTCAACAAGATATAAAAAAAATTATCGCATATTCTACTATGAGTCAATTAGGTATGATGGTGATAGCTATAGGTTTATCTTCTTATAATGTAGCAATATTTCACTTAATAAATCATGCCTTCTATAAAGGATTATTATTCTTAGGAGCAGGAGCAGTTATACACGCAGTAGTAGATAATCAAGATTTAAGAAAATACGGGGGATTAATATCATTCCTACCTTTAACCTATTCTGTAATATTAATAGCTAGTCTTAGTTTAGTTGCTTTCCCTTTTATGACAGGATTTTATAGTAAAGATTTTATATTAGAATCTGCCTATGGTCAATATCATTTTAGTAGTATTGATGTATACGTTATAGCAGTAATCGGGGCTATATTTACTACACTATATTCAGTTAAAGTTATATACTTAACTTTCTTAACTAATCCTAATGGACCAGTTAATTATTATAGAAATGCTCATGAAAGTGATATATTTATCAGTTTACCTTTAGTGATATTAGCTGTATTCTCCATATATTTTGGATATATTACTAGAGATATTTTCATAGGTTTAGGTTCAGGGTTCTTTATAGACAATAGTATATTTATTCACCCTGTTCATGAAATAATGATTGACACTGAATTTGGTGTACCTACTATATTTAAATTAATTCCTTTTATCCTTACTGTTTCTTTCTCAGCATTAGCCATTATATATTCAGAATTTATGCCAAATATAATATCTAACTTTAAATTATCTAATTTAGGATATTATATTTATGGTTTCTTTAATCAACGTTTCTTAGTTGAATTCTTTTATAATAAATACATTGTTAATTCAGTTTTAGAGATAGGAGGTCAAACTACAAAAGTTTTAGATAAAGGTAGTATTGAATCAATAGGTCCTTATGGATTTGGTGTTATTTTAACTAAAGCTAGTAAAATAATTTCTAGCTTAAGTAACGGAGTCGTAACTAATTACGCTCTTTATATTTTAATAGGTATTTGCTTCTACTTATCTATTTTTACTTTTGTTCAGGTAGTAGATGACGTAGTAAATTCTATTACAATAGCAAGCTTAGTAATTCTTATGTTATATAAAGATCGTTCTTTAATTTCTAACTAGGGGGAGGGTAGCTTGCGCATCGTTCGCCCCCTCTAAGGGTTAGTTTACACGAGGACACGTTTTAGCTTGCGCGAACTTCGTTCGCGCAAGCTAGAAGTCGAAAAAAAAAAAATACGAGGGGGGGAGGCTTCGCCTATCACCCACCTTTATAGGGGCTTCGTTCGAGCTTTATAAAAAAAAATAAATTTTTATAGCCGGACTTCGTTCTAGCACCCCTCGATAAGAGGAACTCTATTCCATAGCCCGCCTTAATTTATAGCTCTTAGCTTTTAGGAGACGAAGTCTCCTAAAAGCTAAAAGCAAGGATTAATTTGTAATAAATATAAATATATTTATTAATGGGACTATAGCCTTTTTTTTTATAGATATAGATACTAACCTGTACTATGATGTCCTGGAATATATAGTGGGCCTTATCTCAGCGTAGCGAGTAAAACGTATTTTTTACTATTACTCTAGCCCTGACCGAGGGATAACTATGTTCTCCATACTGCTGTATTAAGCGTAAATAAAGGTAAGCTATAGATATTAGAATAAAAGAGTGCATGTTTGCTTGCTTACGGTGCAACGTATTGCAAACATTCGTAGTATATTTATAAAGTGTTAATAGCCCCAAGTCTCATTAGCTCAATGGCAGAGCAGAATACTTCTAATATTTAGATCTTAGTTCGACCCTGAGATGAGATACAGTATAATATTAATAATATACCCCGGTTAAGTTTGTAGATAATAAGTAGTCTATTAAATCAATAAAAAATATAGGGTTAGATGAATACACTTTGTTAGGGCGCTAACCACCTCCGGGGGATTTTTTTGTAAATTTAGCCTCGAATTTATAGTTTTAGTACTAGCTCTATTATTAATAATATCTATATTTTATATATTTAGAATGGAAAGTAGTCCAACGCCTAATATTAGTAGTATAAAAGAGGGAACCTAAACTATGGAAATCCTTTTTAAACTACACAAGGAGCCAAATAAAATTTATCCCGGGGAGGAGCTTCTATTTCATAGCCCCCTCCTATAAAATTATTTGAACAAATGGCTATTAATGAATCTTGGGTTAATAAGTGTGATTACCGGGGTTTTTTCCGCTAGAAGCCATTATAACCTTACTCTTAAACAAGAAAAAGAGTTGGCAGGATAATTAGAAAATGATAGTTCTACGTGCGATAGGTATACTTTTGGTTTAAGGTGGACTCAAGATAAGGGTAACCTTATATGTTGGGAGTAGCAATTAAATATGAAAGGGCTAAATATAACAATATAAATACATAAGCAAGCTTGTCTGGGCGCTAGCTCCCTTATAGACAATTGTCTTTAAGAGTGCTGCGGATATATAGCGGATTTTTTATAATCAGTGCTGCGCAAGCTAAAGCTATCCTATGAAATACGCAGGGATAGGGAGGATACAAAAATAATATGCGAGCTAATCCTAATCTAATTCTTATCCTTATCCGTAGGGTTAAGGATAAGGATAAGAATTGTCCACAGTTTTAGCATACAGCTTCTCTGCTCTTCTAGCTATACAATTTGTAGGCGGTGGAATATAATCTACCACGGTGTGACCTAAAGCGCGTAGTCTTTTCTGGTGCTGGAAAGCTATCGAGTTAGAACTGATAGGGAACACAGTATATGTATGTGCTAATTTAATAGTTTTTTACATTTTTCTCCTGCGCTAATTTTTTTATAGGGAGCTTCGCACCGTATTTTTCTGCAAAGCTTCTAATCCATATCCTCCCCGGATATGGATACATAATATCAGGATAATAAAAAAATATATTCATAGCACACAAAGGAGGTAAGTTCTATTCCTGGATTGCAAGTATCATAAAGCTAGCTATAAAAGTAATTTTTTATAGCTAGCAAGGAACTTTGTACTGTAAAAGTTAGCTATGAATAGTTCTGTAAATTATACAGCTTAATGTATACTTCTAGCTGTTCACAGTAAGGCGCTAGCTATATTTCATAGCTAGCGCCTTACTGTGGGCTATATAAGAATACTAAAAAAATAAATAAATAAATATATATCCATTATTAGCTGGCTATGTAATAAAGCTATGCTTTATTACATAGCCTTCCTATGCAGGAAGAAATAAGCTCGCTGTATAAATATATTTATATACCCTATAAATAAATTATAATTATTATGAGAATATTAAAAAATCACCCTTTATTAAAATTAGCTAATGGTTATTTAATAGACGCTTCACAACCTAGTAATATAAGTTACTTATGAAATTTCGGATCTTTATTATTAGTTTGTTTAGTTATACAAATTGTAACTGGAGTTACTTTAGCAATGCACTATAATCCCTCAGTATTAGAAGCATTTAATTCTGTAGAGCATATTGCATAATGTGCTCATTAAATCGGGCTAATTGCTGGAAAATCTTGATTAAGACAATCAGCAGGGAACCTACTGATATGTTAATTATATGTCCAGTAAAATCTTCAGAGACTACACGCCTGACATCTGACTTAAGTGCACTATTCCGTAACTTTAATACAGATGATGATATAGTCCAATCTCTACTGTAAAGTAGAGTAGTATAGATTATCTATCTATGCCTCTTTATAGGCATAACTTTATCATTGTTTATTTATGTATCGGGTTCTAAAAATAAAATGGGATTTCGTAACTTTACAACTTATTTAAGTAAAAACTATGTGGTATCTGGTTCAGTGAAAAGTAACAACCAGAGAAATAAGGACTTCTTTTTATATTGATTTACTGGATTTACAGATGCCGAAGGTAACTTTTTAGTTACAATAGACGGTAAATATATTAAATTAAGATTTAAAATAAGTTTACATATTGACGATATAAAAGTACTTTATACCATTAAATCTAATTTAGGTTTTGGTAGAGTTGTAGAAGAAAGTAATAGAAATAGTTGTTCTTTTATTGTCGAAGATTCTTTGAATATAAATAAACTATGCGATATTTTTCAGCATTATCCTCTACATACTAGTAAAAAATTAGGGCGCAAGCTCTTATTAGTTTTTATGAAGTTTCACTTATAAGAGCTACTAATAAAGTATTATCTGATGTAGATATGCAAAAAATTGTATCTATTAAAAACAGTATGAATTATAAAAGAGAAATATTCACATATAGTACTTCGGAATCTCAAATTATAATAAACCCAAATTGATTTATAGGATTTATAGAAGGTGAAGGTACCTTTGGTATTAAAACAGGGTCTTCTTTATATTTTCAAGTAGCACAAAAAAATACAAGTCAAGAATGTTTAAATGGTATAACAAATTTCTTGTTAAACTTGTCAAGTGATGCTTCAATACATAATGATCCAGATAATAAAATACTACCTATAAACATTACAAATACGATTAATGTAAGAACTAATGTGGTATCTTTAGCTATTGCAAACGTAGATGCTTTGTATTACTACCTGTTACCATATTTAGACTCATCTAAATTTTACTCTCGTAAAGCTATAGATTTCAAATTATGAAGAATAGCTTTATTATTGAAGATTTATGGTTATTACTATACAACAGAAGGTAAGAATTTATTTTTAGATATTTCTGCTATTCTTAATAAAAGATATAGTACAGTTTCATCTGTTAGTAATATTGACAATGTTATTAATAATATTACTGAGAGATTTAATGATATTGTGCAAAAAGGGAGCTTCGCGCCCCATTTTGATCTAAAACTTAATATACCGCATACAGAAAATGTGCGTAAGTATAGTATAGCCAATAGATCTGAAAATCCTAAGATTGTTTATATTTATGAAGATAATAAAATGGTAGATGGGTCACCTTTCGTCTCATTCAGTTCGGCGCATAAAGCATTAGGTTTAAAACCTAGCAGTAATACATGTAATCGTTATATTGATACAAATAGACTTTATAAAAATAAATATATTTTTACATCTAAGCCTATAGATAGAGCGTCTAAGGATTAGATTATAGTAGATAATAATCTATTTTTTAATAAATTTTGATTATGCGTGATGTAAACAACGGATGATTAGTACGTTACTTACATAGTAACACAGCATCAGCTTTCTTCTTTTTAGTGTACTTACACATAGGAAGAGGTATATACTACGCATCGTATAGAGCACCAAGAACATTGACATGAGTTATAGGTACAATAATCCTTATCGTTATGATAGTTACAGGATTCCTGGGTTAGTTACATAGCCCAAAATGGTTTAATAATAGTGTGTGGCTTTGAGCTTTTAGTGATATTTTTTATAGCTATGAAGGCGCTAGCATACTTCGTAGGGAACGGCTATCCTAGAGACGTAAGTTAGAATTTAATTATACGTTTATATATATAGTAATTATAAAATCCGTTATATCATCATAGCCCTGCTAAATAGCAAGCTCACTATCTATTAATCTATAGTCCAACAAAATTTCTTATGTAACTTCCAGAAGAAAATAAGAAAAAGTGCAATAATACGACTTCGCAAGCTTTTATAATTTTATATAAAGGATGTGTGCTATGAAGGCGCAAGCTCAAGCTAGCTATGGCTATAAAAAAAAATTATAATTTTTTTATAGGCGTACGCGTACACTTTGTTAGAGCTTGCAGCCTAACAAAGTGTACTCCTCGCTTTTTTTTTATTAAGAGGTGGCGCCTTCGTAGTAAGCTAGCCATTATTATGTACTTAATTTTTTGGGCAACATTGGTGAAAACGGTCAAAGTATTATATAAGACCGTCAAAGTATTATAGTATATGACAAAGTATAATATAAGACCGTCGGTTCCCTGGAGGATCGCTACAGACTGGTTCACTGGTGGGTCGCTGAAATGCTGCTTAATGTACAGTCGAAGCTTTTTAGTTAAATATATTTTAACTATAGAATATACGAATTCAAAGTTATTCTTTCTATTATTAAGAGGAGCTATATAAAAAAAATATATTTTTTTTTATGGCGCTAGCTCCCTCGTAAAATAAATTTAACTTTATAGCCTTAAGAATAATTTATAGCTTTAAGGATAATTTCAAACCACTCATATAATTAAACATTAAAATACTACTATACCAACTTCAGCACCGGCACTAAAAAGACCTATGCTTATTTGTTGCTAATCCTGCTCCAATGAGTATATAAGATTCGAAGTCGGCAATATGGTATTAGAATTTTTTAACGAAATAATAAGTATGGGTTATATCCCTGAGATAGATATAGATCCAATAATGGCTCATTTAAATTTTAATGGTAAGCTGATAAAAAAAAATGGACAAGATGCACTTTATTATGCAATATATGATAATAAATATAATTTTGGACAAGCAAAAAGATTTGTTTTCGATATATATTTAAATAGTTCTCTAAATAAAACGATATGAGGTAGTAGAATAGATATGACGTGTTTATGCTGCTATAATGATCATCTCCTTACTAGAGATATATTAAAATCGGCTAATGCGCAACCAGAGTTTTACCAGTTTACCATAAAATTAATTAATCAATATAATTATAATGTTAATTATAGTAAAGAAGTTCCGCATACATATAGAGATTTTAATGCAATTGTGCCGCGTCGTGCATATAATTTATCTATACGTGAGCTTGCAACGTTTATAGAAATGATAAAAGAAAACCCGCTTCTAAAAGAATTATATCATGTTACCTCGGAGTTTAGGATAAAAAAAAATGATCATAGCGGAATAGCAAAGTCTAATCTACTGCTACAAAGTGAAGCATTTAAGCTTGAAACAAAAGAATTGTTCCATAGAATACGTGCTGTTTATACAGTAGAGAATTCCCTTAGCGAAATTACGGAATTAAAATTACCATCTAAAACAAATGAGTGTAAGATGGTGACTATAGGTAAAAAGGGGGCATGAGAAGCGTTAAAGCTCGCTAATCGTTTATAATAATTATGGGTGAGCTTTAACTTGCTTATTCTTATAGAAAAAAAGTTTAAGGCCCAAGCATAGCTTGGGCAAGTAATAGGTAAGCTTGTATGTTTTACCTTATGGACAAATGTCATTATGAGGTGCTACAGTTATTACTAATTTAATTAGTGCTGTTCCATGAATTGGACAAGATATAGTTGAGTCAATAAAAACTACAGCTTTGGGTATTAGTATGATTTTCATATATTCAATATTGCCTACAATAGGTAATGTACATAAAAACGCATTAAAGAAAATGAATAGATTATTAGATAAAAGAGATTATGTTAACCTACCTACATCTTTTTTAGCCTTTTTAGTCGGATTAATAGATGGAGATGGTTATATTCAAATAACTAAAACAACTAAAGGATTTATAACTATGAAATTAGTTATTTCTTTACACATAGAAGATATTTCAACTTTAGAATATATTCAATCTACTTTAAAATTGGGTAGTGTAAATGTATATAAAGATTTAAGAAGTCCAAGTTGTAAATTAGTAATAAATAGAACTGAGTTACAAGAAGTTTTATTTCCTTTATTAATACATAATAAGATATTCTTTTTAACTGAAACTAGAATTAATCAGTTTAATTTGGCTATGCATATTCTAAAAAATGATATAAAAATGTTTGATCAAATACCATCAAGAGACAACATTCAAGATGTGTTTAAATTACCGGAAAATCCAAAAGATTACACATTATTATATTTCTTTAAAAATTGAATTGTAGGATTTACATGTTCAGAAGGTTCTTTTTTTATTAAAAGCAATAATGATGGTTGTTTTCAATTAAAACAAAGAATACATACAAATTTATTTGAAGCATTTAAATTAGTGTTTAATACTAGCAGAAAAATAGACACTACTAATAATTTTAATCAGTTTGGTGTTAGTTCTAAATCTGATATTCAAACAGTTATAAATTTCTTTTCTTTCGAAGGTTTACACCCTTTAATTGGGTTAAAGTACATTCAATATATGAAATGATTAAGTAATTTACAGAATTCTATGCGTTATAGTAAATTACATTACCCAAAACTGTAGAACGGGCTCCTTAAAAAGATAAAGCTAGCTATTCTATAAGCTACGGGTTGAGCTATTGCCTTATTTTTTTAGTGGCAAATGGGGAAAATTACAAGAACATTTAATAACAAACTTACCTCCTAGTTATTAAATTATTTGTAGCGAAACTTAATTCGGTTAATTAAAAGGAATTAAGGACGTTCAACGACTAATGAGTGAGTTAAACCAACAATAAGCTCAACACGATAACCCCAGGGTTTTATAACGTTAGCTATATAGCTGCGTATTAAATAAAATTCAAGACATAGTCTAATTATATCTGAAAGGATATAAAGTATAAATTAAAAATTATATATAATCAAATTGTCATTTGAGGAGGTTTTAGCGTAAATAACGCAACTTTAAACAGATTCTTTGCTTTACATTTTGTATTACCTTTTATATTAGCGGCATTAGTTTTAATGCATATGATAGCTTTACATGATACAGCTGGATCAAGTAATCCTTTAGGAGTACCAGTATATTATGATAGAATGCCTATGGCTCCTTATTTCTTATTTAAAGATTTAATAACTATATTTATCTTTATATTTGTTTTAGGTATCTTTGTATTCTTTATGCCTAATGTTTTAGGTGATAGTGATAATTATATAATGGCTAACCCTATGCAAACACCACCTGCCATAGTACCTGAATGATAGAGTAAAATAAATGTCATTCTAAAATCTCGAGAATTGCTGGGAACCCATTTAAATGTAATATATTTGAATATGACAATCAGCAGGATAACCTTTTAAGTTTAGTTATTACCTAAACTGTACAAAGGGATCTTCAGAGACTATGCACGAGACAATTATAATATATAATTGAAGATATAGTCCGACCATAGTAGAAATACTATGTATTTAACAACCATCAATGGATTTATCTTCTATAATATTATTTATTTATAGTCGGGTATTATTTGCTGCACGTTCAACAAAAGGGATAACTCGTTTATCTCCGTCTGAAAGAGCAGCAATAAAATTACCAGATGAAAGTAAAGAAGTATTAATAGGGATTTTACTTGGTGATGGCCACATAGTACGAAGATCACCAACTGCTAACTCTAGATTAGTTTATGCTCAAACGGCTATAAAACATAAAGAATATTTTGATTACGTATTAAGTTTCTTTACTACTTATTGTGCAAATGATTATATACCTCAATCTAGATTAGTAGTGGATAATAGAACTAAAAAAACTTATAGTGCTATATCTTTCACAACTATGCAACTTCCCTGTTTTAATATTTATAGAGAATTATTCTATGAAATAAGAAAAAAATAGTCCCAGAAAACATAAGAGAGTTGTTAACTCCTCGTGGTTTAGCTTTTTGAATTATGGATGATGGAAGTAGACAAGGTAGTGGTTTACATTTAAGTGTTTATGGATTTTCTAATGCAGATGTCGATAAATTAATGTTTACTCTACAGGACAAATTTAATCTTAGATGCTCTATACATTATAACAGGGATAATAAACCCCGTATTTATATATTTAAAGAATCTATCGATTCTTTAATAACTTTAGTAAGGCGCAAGCTCCTTATTTTATTAAAGAAATGTTATATAAATTAGGTTTATAAAGCTGTCATTCATTCTCCCTAGGAGATATTTGAAATTGACAATCGATTTATTACCTTTCTATGCTATTTTAAGATCTATACCTAATAAATTATTAGGAGTTATCGCAATGTTAGCTGCAATACTAATTATTTTACTATTACCTAAAGCTGATTTAGGGTTAACTAAAGGTTTACAATTTAGACCCCTAAGCAAGATAGCTTTCTACCTGTTTTTAGTGAATTTTTTAATGTTAATGCAATTAGGGGCTAAACACGTAGAAAGTCCGTTTATAGAAATAGGACAATTAAGTACTGCGTTATATTTTTCTCATTTCTTATTTATATTACCGGCAGTAAGTATATTAGAAAATACTCTTGTAGATTTAGAATTACAAAATAATGCCAAAAATATATAAGTATAATGCTGTGTAAAGCTTGCCCTTGACTACAGAGTAGTGCTGTATTGTAACTACTAGCTAGCTATTTATTAGCTAGCTAGTGCTTTATATTTATAGCTAAAGCATATTAAAATTAGAGCTGGCTCCTTCCAAAAAATTAGGGGCTATAAAAAAAATTTTCTTTTTTTTTATAAAGCGAGCTTGCTATGAAATACGCGAGCTTTAGCTTGCGCAGCCCGCATTCGTTTGAAGGCTTAGCTAACCTCGTAAAAAAAATGTATTTTTTCTAACGAAGTATGTTTGCTATGAAATACCGCCGAAGCCTAAAAATATGCCTAGCCCTAAACAAGGCGCTGGCTTTGTAGTACTGGGCAAAGATTAAGATTGTAGACGGTTTTACACGGTGATTGCAGATCATTTGTACGAGGTTCAATTCCTCCTTAATCTTTTTTATTTAGTAGCACTGCCCCTTAAGGGGCAGTGCTACGAAGGCTTAGCAAAGCTCGAAAAAAAAAATACATTTTTTTTTGTAGCTTGCTAGCAAGCTAAAGCTCGCTATTAGTTACCATATAAAATAAGTTTTAATCGCTTATTAATTATATATTAACTAATATATATAAATATAAATAAGTTACTATTAATATAGATGAATTTTTGTTATAGTATTACTATATTATTACGCACTACCCTTGCTTTTATAAAAAAAAATGCACGAGGGAGCTAGCGCCATAAAAAAATATATTTTTTATATAGCTCCGCCTAAATACATTTTAGTAGCTTGCTATGAAGGCTGTGCAATATTTTTTTTTTATAAAGCAGGGGGGGGGGGTTGCGCCCTGCTCTTCGTTAGTGCTAAAGCTCTCGGAGGGCTATAAAAAAAAAATTTATTTTTTTTTATAAAGCATACTTCGTTAGAGAACTGCGCGTATTTCATAGCAAGAATACTTCGTAAGAAATATCCCCCCCCGCAAGCTACCCTATAGCTTAACTATACTATGATAATTACACTAAATAGCCACGATGGTCGTTATTATATAAATGATCGTAGCCTGCTTTTCTGTTAAGCCTGCTATGAAATAGAGCTAAAGCTTTATACGGGCTGCGCTATTTTTTTCTAGAAAGGGGGCTGCGCAAGCTAAAGCTCTCGTTCGTGCTAAAGCTCTAGCTCCGCCTATCTTTTTTCTTATAAAAATCAGCCAAAATTAAGTACGAAGAAAACAAGAAGGGGTTAAGCAAACAAAAGTAAGCGAAAATAAATATTTGTATTTTAAATATTTTAGAATAGTACTTTTATGGTAGCTAGATTGCGAGTATATATTTAGGCAGTTAGTATTCACAAGCTAGCAAACTAGAAGCATATACCCCGTATATTGCACTATCAGTAACCATAGTCGAATAATTTGATAAATTATCAGGCTGGATGGTTTATTACTGCAGTTTAAAACTAAGTAGCAGAAATAAGCTAAATCAGATGATGATTATTCACTTATATATTTTTTAGTAGTAACTAAGACTAGCTAGTGCTAGGCGTATTTTTCGGCTTCGCCGAAAAATCTGCCGATAAGAAATTACAAAAAATACACTAAAATTAAAATATAATATGTTTGTAGAACAGTTATTACATTACATTACCTTAATTTATAGTAGGCCGCAAGTTCTTAAATTTAGTCTTTAGTGGAGGATAGCTAGAGGAATAGAGCTTGCTTTGGCGACACAGAGTAAGTTCCCTTGTAATTATTAATTAAAAATATTAGTTAATAACTTTTAAGTGAAAAATTATGTTCACAAAAAGTACTTAAATTATTTCCTAATTTTGTCTTTAGATAAGGAAAGTTGTTCCCACCAGCCTAGTTTAACATTAAGATCACAAATGTCTATGGGTCTGGAAAGATGATTTAATTCAACAAATGCTAAAGATATAGGTACATTGTATTTAATATTCGCTCTTTTCTCTGGATTATTAGGTACAGCCTTTTCAGTGTTAATTAGACTTGAACTTAGTGGGCCAGGAGTTCAATATATTTCTAATAATCAATTATATAACAGTGTAATTACAGCTCACGCTATATTAATGATATTCTTCATGGTTATGCCAGCATTAATAGGTGGGTTTGGTAATTTTTTAATGCCTTTAATGGTAGGTGGTCCGGATATGGCATTCCCTAGATTAAATAATATAAGTTTCTGATTATTACCCCCTAGTTTAATATTATTGGTATTTTCAGCCATAATTGAAGGTGGAGTAGGTACAGGTTGAACACTTTTGAAGGATAAGGTGTTGCTCTTTGGTAACTTAGAGGCAATAAAACTCTACTCGATGCGTGAAACTCTTGAAGTTTATATAGCTTATACTATTATCTACTCACTTTTAATTTTAGTAGTAATAATGTTAATAGTATTCTTAGGTTTTCTTATAAAAAACCTAAGTACAAGACAATATGCCTGGGAACTAACTAAATTAATGTTTAGAGCCCATCAGAGACTAAATGTAGAGCATCCTAATAATAATAATAATAATTTATTAGACCATTCTAGATCAATTAATAGATTTAAATATTACGAAAATAAAGATAATTTCCATCAATGATTAGTAGGTTTTACCGATGGTGATGGAAGTTTTTCGATTGTCAGAGTAGCTGAAAGAAAATGAACCCTATTTTTTAAATTGACTCAGAGTACTTATAATTTAAGAGCTATACATTTTATTAAAAATCAATTAGGCGTAGGTTCAATTTACGTAGATAGGGATTGTAATAAAGCAGATTTTAGGATAAGAGATAGAAAAACTATAGGTGCTACGATTTTACCTATTTTCGATAAATATCCTCTATTGACTAGTAAATACTTTTCATATTTAAAATTTAAAAAAGCATATGAAATATTAGAAAATCCAAATTTATCTACTCAAGATAAAGATAATTTATTACTAGCACTACAAAAAGAACAAATGCCTTTAGATTATATTTCTCCTGCATGAAAAACAGTAAACTATGAAGTTAATGATACAAATAAAGCTAAATCTGTTATGAGTAAATATTGACTTATAGGTTTCACTGAAGCAGAAGGAAGTTTTTATCTTGTAAGTAAAGATTCTACTCGTATTGTTCATGCTTTTGAAATAACTCAAAAATTAGATTTTATCGTTTTAAAAGCTATAGCTCATATATTGGGTATAAATGTAAGTAGAAAAAAATTACATTACACAGTAGTTACTACAAATTCACGGGCTATTTCCAATATAATAGATTACTATAGTAAAACTATGAAAGGTATAAAAGCTGTAGAATTTAGAATTTGAGCTAGATCTTATGTGAAACATAAAGGTAACTATGAAAAATTAAATAGTATAAGAGAAAATATAAGAGTTTTCAGACAAATCAGATTTAATGACAAATTTAAATATAAAGATTAAGATCTAGAATGGATTAGGATGAAGGTATAGTCCAAACTATCATGAAAATGATAGAAATAACGATAGTATTTAAAAGAGTATGCTGCATATTCTATAAAATATGCAGCGACTAAATTTATAAATATGAGGTTATAAATACAAAAATGTTATCCTCCATTATCAGGATTACAAAGTCATAGCGGACCAAGTGTAGATCTTGCTATTTTTACTTTACATTTAACAGGGGTAAGTAGTTTATTAGGATCGATAAATTTTATAACAACAATTGTAAATATGAGAACGCCAGGAATAAGATTACATAAATTAGCATTATTCGGATGAGCAGTAGTTATAACAGCAGTATTACTTTTATTATCATTACCTGTATTAGCTGGTAAAGTACTGCCAGCTTTAAATTTGGCCAACTGCTGGAAAGAGATATATTTATTTATTATATCTTTATCAGCAGGATGCTTATTTAATTATAAATTATTAAGAATCTTCAGAGACTATGCGCCAAAATTTGTATGTTTAAATTATCATTTAGATATATATCGTAAATTCTTTTCTGTAAAAAGAAATTTGTTATTTAATAATAATACAACTAATGAAGAGTTTGATACTAGATTTTCTTCATATTTAGCCGGTTTAATTGAAGGGGATGGTACAATTATAGTCCCTAAAACAGAAAGATCACCTAAAGGTGACTTATACTACCCTTCAATACAAATACTGTTTGATTCAAGAGATTTTCCTTTAGCTTTAATATTACAATCTAAATTAAATCATGGATCTATTTCTAAAAGAAAAGGTTCTAATGCTTATGTATTGACAATTAATAAATTAGAAGGTATACTTTTAATAGCCAATGTAATAAATGGTTATATGAGAACGCCTAAAATTTGTGCTTTACATAGATTAATTGATTGATTAAATTCAAGATTTGGGCGCAAGCTATTAAATATAGAAAAGAAAAATAAAGATATAAGCAATATAGATTCTAACAGTTGATTAGCTGGATTTATCGATGCCGATGGCCATTTTTCAGTAAGAACAACTTTAGGTTCTAAATATCCAAAAATAGAATGTAAATTTGAATTAACTCAAAGACAAAATGATCATAATAATGAAAATAATTTGGAATATTTGAGTTTAATTGCTGAATTTTTATCCTCCACGGTTAAAGAAACCAGAATGAATAAGCCAAAACCTGAATATAGAGTTAGAACTACAAATGTAAATAGTAATTTTATATTAGTTAAATATCTTGAAAAATATCCTCTATATTCTAGTAAATATTTAAATTATAAAGATTGAATAAAAGTATTGTCTTATTTTGAAGCTAAAAATCACACAAAACCTGAATCTATTAAAGCTATAGTTGAAATTAAATCACAAATGAATAATGAAAGAACTGAATTTAATTGAGATCATTTAAATAATTTTTATAACTTATACAAATAAAATATAGTCCCAACAATATGGAGACATATTGAGTGTCTACCGTAAACAATTTTGTTTATGAGGTTAATTAATTAACCATGAGACCTGGTCTAGTAGACCAAGAATTTTTTTTTGGGTATAACTATGGTGTTAACAGATAGAAATTTTAATACATCATTCTTCGAAGTAGCAGGTGGAGGAGATCCTATATTATTCCAACATCTTTTCTTGAGAGATATTTTAATGAACTATTCAATTTTAGCTATTATAGGTATAATTAAAATAGCCAATAAATCTAGCTTTTCATTTAAATTAAAGTATAGTACTTCTTCAAGGCGCGAGCTCTGTAATTTTAACTTAGAGTCCTTTTACTTTAAATATAATGAATATTTACCAGGCAATTCTTTACCCTCAGAAAAATTCTTAATTTGATTCATAGGATTTACAGAGGGTGAAGGATCTTTTATAATAAATAAAAGAGGCGATCTTTGTTTCGTTATTACACAAAGTAATATAGATATTTATGTATTAGAATTTATACAAGAAACTTTAGGATTTGGTAAAGTAATACCTCAATCAAAAGTTACAAGTAGATATCTTACCCAAAATAAAAAAGAAATCGAATTATTTGTTCATTTATTTAACGGTAATCTTATATTACCACGTAGAAAGAAAAAGTTTGAAGAATTTGTGAAAGGATTTAATGCATGAGTATCTAAAGGAAGAATTAAATTAGATACAGTTGAAGTAAAACATACTTCAATTTTACCCAGTTTAGATAACAATTGACTTTTAGGTTTTACTGACGGAGAAGGTTGTTTTACTTGTTCCATAAATAAAGATAAAGGATTTAGTTTTAATTTCAATATTGCTCAAAAATGAGAGCAAAATGTTAAAATACTTGAACATCTTTGTTTATTATTTAATGGGGGTAAAGTATCAAAACATGCTTCAGGTCACAATGTCTATGAATATAGAATAGGTGGATTAGATAACTCTAAGAATATATTCACTTATTTTGATAACTATAAATTAATTACGAAAAAATCTGCTTCGTATGTAGCATGAAAAGAAGTACATGCTGATTTATTAAATAAAAATCATTTAGATCCAATAAAAAGGATTGAATTAAAAGAAAAAGCTAGATTAATTAATAAATTTAATTAAAATATGGGAAAAAAAGTCAAGGTTTAACGTACAAGTTATGAAACTCTCAGGACAGATGTAAAAAGATATAAGATCCGAAAGAGTAAATATTCTATATTGAATATACCTTAGATTTAGTTAGTATTTAGTCAATATTACTTGCAACTCTTAAGTATAATACATATATGATTGAATATATGTTATTGTACATATTAAGGCGGAGCTATATAAAAAAAATATATTTTTTTTTATAGTCCAGCTCCGCCTTAATATAAGGAAAAGTTAATAATAATACTAGCAATACTAGTGTTAACGGTCAATGAATATTCTCGTTCGAAGACCGTCGGTTATTTAAGTGACCGCTACAGACTGGTTCACTGGTAGGTGGCTGAAATGCTGCTTAATGTACAGTCGATTTCTTCCGTATTATAGATATACGCACAAGCCCTGGATTACTATATCACAGGTACCTGGATTTAACAAGAGAATTAATAAGTAAGTTAAATTTGAAGAAATGGATTCTTCGGACACCCTGAGGTTTATATATTAATTGTGCCTGCTTTCGGTATAATTAGTACAACTATATCAACTAATTCAAATAAACCAATATTTGGTTATATAGGTATGGTGTATGCTATGATGTCTATAGGAATACTAGGATTTATAGTATGAAGTTGAGTAACAATGGCTTCGCCCTATAGTGATATAGGGAGTACAATTAATTTCGCTATATGCTGGAACAGTTTAGTGCTAATTAGTACCTTGTATGGTAAAAATCTAATTAGCTATACTCAATCAGCAGACAATCTGTCCCTGTATTCCTTAAAGGATAACAAACAGAGTGTCTCAGAGACTACACGCGAAACATCTTTTAGGCGCAAGCTCTCCGCATTCCATATTTATTATAATACATTATTTAAAAATAAAGACCCTTTATCTGATGAATGATTAACTTGATTTATTGGGTTTGCAGAGGGAGATGGAGCTATTCAAACCTACGATGGGGGTAAAAGAGTTCGTTTTGTTCTTACTCAAAAAGAAAGTGATATACTTCATAAAATACAATTTAAATTTAACATAGGTGTTGTTAAACATTTTCCTCAAGGAAAGAGTGGAAAAAATAATGATTTTTATAGATGAATGGTAGATAACCCTTCACATATTTTACTTTTAGCTTTATTATTTAATGGTAATCTAGCTCAAAGCCATAGAATTAAACAATTAGCTCTATGGGTTAATGCTTTAAATAATCGTTTTGGTGCGCCTTCGGCCACTGAAACTATAAAGTTAAATAATACTCCTGTTCCAGTTACATTACAGGATGGCTGATTATCAGGGTTTACTGATGCTGAAGGATGCTTTAATGTATCTATTACAGCAAACTCTAGATATACATTAGGTCATGTAATCAAAATGCGTTATATATTAGATCAAAAAGATGGTGTTATACTAAATAAAGTATACGAATTATTTGGGTTTGGTAAAGTAACATTAAGATCTGGAACTAAGGATGTTTATCGTTATACAGCTACCGGATTTAAAGCATTGCATGATGTGATAGTATACTTTAAATTATTTCCTTTACAAACTAAAAAAGCTTTTTCTTTTGAGAAATGATTAATTGTTCATAACCAAGTGTATAATAAATTACATTTAACTGATGAAGGATTATCCCAAGTAAGAACTCTGCAAAAACAAATTAATTTAAATAATAGTACAACAAATAAAACAGGAAGGGCATAAAGATGAAGATATAGTCCGATACTTCTTGTGAAAGAAGCATACAAGAGCTTGCCTTCAGGATTTTAAGTGATAATACAGCAGGTACGAAGTCGAAAAAAAAAGACTTTTTTTTTTTCGCAAGCTCGTATGGGTAAATAGAAAATATTTATTAACAATTTTGCATCACATGTATACTGTAGGATTAGACGTGGATAAACTTGTGTTCACGGTAAAAATCTTGCTATATGCTGGAAACTCTTGATTAAGTAGTCCACTCGTTTTTATAGCGTTAGGCACAATCTACTTATATTTAACAAGACAATCAGCAGGAAACTTTTTTTGTTTTAGTACAATGGCTAAGGCCGCTACTAAAAATACTTATAATAAAAGGGAGCAGCTTCTGATTCCCTACGGGGAGCTTCTGATTCCCTACGGGAATAGCGCTGAATTACCTAAAATATCTGAGCATGTCCCTATTCATAATAGTAATCTTAATGATGAAGAGCTTGGTTATTTTTTAGCAGGGTTAATAGAAGGTGATGGTTGATTCGATAAGAAAGAACTACATATAATGTTTTCCGAAAATGATTCATCTTTGGCTTACCTTATTAAAAAACGTATAGGTCACGGTAATATATATAAAATTAAAGATAAAAAAGCTGTGAGATATATTTGTAAAAATAAAGAAGGCTTATCTATTATTTTATCTTTAATTAATGGGAAATTTGTAAGTAATTATAAATATGAACAATTAATTAAACATAATTATAGTGAAGATTTTAATATTAATATATTACCTCCCTTAATGTCTTTATCTTTAGATAATTATTGATTGGCGGGTTTTACTCAAGCTGATGGATGTTTCCATATAAGTGTTGTAAAAAGTAAAACACACAAAGCTGGACATAGTATAAGATTAGAATTTTCTTTAAAGCAAAATGATGTAATACCTTTAAGATTATTATATAATGAATTAGAAATGGGTAATATTTCTCAATATCATACAGGTGAATGATGTTATAAAAGTACAGGATATAAAACTGCAGCTCATTTAATCAATTACTTTGATAAATATAATATTTTTGCGGGTAAATATGTAGATTATATTAAATTTAGAAAAGTTTATATTATGATAACAGAGGGTAAACATTTAGAAGAGAAAGGTATCAAAAAAATTAAAAGTATTTCATCAAAAGGATCCTCAGAGACAAGCACGCAAGAAATTTAACATATTACGTTAAATCACATGTATACTGTCAAATTACTAAGTTCGACAAGAGCTTACTTTACAGCTGCTACATTAATAATCGCTGTACCTACAGGTATAAAAATATTCTCATGATTAGCTACTTGCTATGGAGGATCTATAAAAATGACACCTTCTATGTTGTTCTCATTAGGTTTTGTATTTATGTTTACAATAGGAGGATTAATAAACCACTTAGTTCTCCCTTTAAAGATCGCTATATGCTGGGAACTTCTGACAATTATACTACTAGAATTATATTCAGTGACAATGTATAATTTTGAACAATCAGCAGGGAACCTGCGGGTATTTAATGCTTTAGTAGGGCCCTCAGAGACTACACGCGATCCTCGTAATATATTTACGAGAAGATATAGTCCGTGAAATAAAAATGCATTAATTCATTCATTTAGTAACAATAGAGAGCTTGCGCCTAATTCATATTTTAGGATAAAATCGCGCAAGCTCTCTATTTATAGCTTTCGTAACCTTTACTCAACTTCTAGTAAAGAAGATAATACAAAAAGTTTAGTAGCTTTAGTAGGGGGAGCTTTAGCTTGCGAGATTCCGGCGCAAGCATACTTCGTAAGGAGGAGCTCCGCGCCCCCACTAAAGATATATTCTCAATTTAAAGAGGATAGATTTTCTATTTTAAAAGAACAAAAAGATAAATCCGGGATTTACTGTTTAATAAATAACATAAACGGGCATTCTTATATAGGTAGTTCTATTAACTTAGCTTCTAGAATGAAAAATTATCTTAACAATACTTTCTTAAAAAGTAGACAAAATGCTAATATGCCAATTGTAAAAGCTTTACTTAAGTATGGTCAATCTAACTTTACTTTACTAATAGTGGAGTATGTAGAACCCCAGGTTTTAACTGTTAGAGAGACTTATTTTATAACATCTATATTGCCTTATTATAATGTATTAAAGCAAGGTTATTCTTCTTTAGGATATAAGCATACAGAAGAAACTAAACAATTATTATCTGAATTGGCAAGTAATAGAGTACATAGTGATACAACTAAAGCTTTAATAGCTAAAGCTTTAACGGGTGAAAATAATCCTTTTTATAATAAAAGTCATTCTATGGAAAGTAAAGTAAGAATGATGGAAGCTAAATCAGCTTATCCTGTTTATATTTATGATTCCTTTAAAAATTTATTGGTTATTTTCCCTTCCGTTTCATCTTTAGCTCATTTAATTAAATCTAATCACCCTACTATTATTGAGGCTATAAAAGAGCAAACTATATTTAGAGGTGAATGATATTTTACCAATATACCTTATAATATAAGTGATAATCCTTTAATATCGAATTGAACTCATAAAGAATGTAAAGAATTAATATTAGATATTAATAATATGAGTCATATTAGAAAAGGAATATTTGTGTACGATACTAATAAAAATTTCATACGTAAGTATGAAGGAGTAACGGATGCACAAAGAGACTTAAATATTAGTCATAGTACAATTAAAAAATATGCTAAAATAGGAGGTTGTTATAGTGGTTACATATTTAGTTATGAAAGATTAAATGATTAATGTATTTTATTCGTAAGTGGTGTTGTATTAGCCAATGCATCACTTGATATAGCTTTCCACGATACTTACTACGTAGTTGCTCAATTGGGCCTTAATAGTATATCTTATTTTAAGTACTATTATGCAACTGACTATATGCTGGAAACTGTATTATTTGCATATTGTTTACTATTTATTTATACGGCTTATCTTTATAAATTAGATGTTAGTAAGAATATTTTTCTTTTAAATAGTCAAAATAACAATATAGCAATAAGTTCAGAACTTATGAATACACAATCAGCAGAAAACTGAAAAGGATTCTCAGAGACTACACGTCAGTTACCTATTACAGAAGATTATACATTTTGAAATTGATTTGCCGGTGTAATAGATGGGGATGGAAATTTTGATATTAGAACAAATTCTACTTATAAACAAAGAGTTCTTAAACAAATAAGAATAAAATTACATAAAAGAGATATTAGAATTTTAACCCGTATACAAAATTATTTACAAATAGGTAGAATTAGAGCAGATAAAAATAAACCTTATTCAATATATATAGTATCTACAAAAGAAGATATGAAATATATTTTAGAACATATTAATGGATTAATCAGACTAAAAGTACCAGGTTTTAAAGAAGCTTGTGCTTTATGCAATATAGATTATATTGAAGCTGATTATAACATAAAATTATATGATCCTTATTATGCAGGTTTAATAGATACTGACGGTTCTATAGTATTTAATTATGCTGGAAATAGAATAGAATGTAATTTGGAATTTGAATATAATAAATATTCTTCCAAGTTAAATTTTGATAATACTCTATTAAATTCTAAACCTGCTGTTAATAAACGTAAAAGATCAAACTCTATTGCTGAAAAAGAATTCTCATCTATAACCTTTAAATTTCAAAATGTTAATCATATGTTATTTATATATGATTACTTTATGCATAATCGATTATATTCTGATATTAAATTTTACAGAGTAAGTAAAATTAAACCTTTCATGGAGATTAGGGGATATAAAACATCACCTAAAGGTAGTATAGAACATAAAACATACTCAGATTTCATGATTAATTGAATTAAATATAATAACCCTTTATGATATAAAGTACCTTTTGTTTCCAAACATTTGGGGCTTAGCCTATATGAAAATAAATAACGTATTGATTACAGGTAAAGATATAGTCCAACAAATTAAAGTTTAGCTGCCTATAAAATCTTTCCAGGCTCTAAATTTTAAAGCTAATGATGGGTGTAAGGCTGATTTTATTTTGTAGCTAAATTTTATTTTTTTTTTATATAGATGTATATATATTACATCAAAATGTGGAGCAGCTTCGCCCCCTATTTATAAAATTTATTTAATATTTTTTTATTTCTTAAAATATATAATTATCTTACCTATAATATTTATTTGTCTAAGATATCCCGGAGGCCTTTTTATTTTATCTTTCTATAATAATAATTTTGTGCTTTATATAGTGTTATTTATACTATATAACTTAAGTATAATTTATCTAAATAATAAATTGTTTGATTATTTAAAACCTAATTTATTCCCTGCTTTTATATATGTTATTGAAGAAGTAAATGTTATATTAAGTCCACAAATATCAGATTCAATGCTTTTTTTTGATGCTCTTGCTCTTACTAGTTTAAGTTACTCGGATAAATATGCTAAAGTTTGTTATAAATTAGCTGACTCTTATTTTGATGAATGAAATAAGGCAGTAAAGATAGCTAATAATTTACTTAATATTGCACCTATACTATCTAGGGCTGGTAAAACAGGTGTATCTCAGAGTTGTGAATTAATAGGTCGTGAGTATCAAAATTATTCAGCTATGGCTTATAATAACTTTGAATTTTATGATCAACAGTATAATCATTTGATAAACTATAGTATGGATATAAGAGAATCGCGGGCAGCCGGTGATATAATGTGGGAATAACCGATATGGTAATTTATTAGGGCTGCGTAAAAAAAATGTATTTTTTTCTAACGAAGTATGCTTGCGCCCCTTCGGACTAAAAAGGGGTGCTATGCTTTATAAAAAAAAAGAAATTTTTTTTATGGCGCTAGCTCCCTCCTCGTGATATTTTCATACCCTCTAGCCCTGGCGGAGGATAAGTAAGCTAGACACATAATAAATCTTATAAATAGGGGGAGGACGAGTAAAAAATACATTTTTTACCCGTCCCCATAAGCTAAAGCTCTCTATATGTTGTTGTGCATTTCCACTACGTTTTAAGTATGGGAGCTGTATTCGCAATGTTTGCTGGATGATATTTCTGAATACCGAAAATATTAGGTTTAAATTATAACTTAAATTTAGCTAAAGTTCAATTCTGACTTTTATTCATAGGGGTTAGACAAACGGGAAGACTTTTTGCTAAGGTAAAAAGATTGTATAGCTCTATCACAAAGGTAGGTGGCGCACCTAAAGGTGCACCTAATCCTGAAGAGTTTATTCATTATTTTAATAATGTACAAGAAAGTAAAAAAGATATATATAAATTGTTAAGAAAAAAAGCAGGTATATACGTTTTTATAAATAACAAAACTAATAAATTATATGTTGGTAGCAGTGTTAATTTAACTAGAAGAATGGCAATTTATTATTATTATTATAATTCAGATAAACCAGCCGGAGCTTCGCGCCCTGTAATTATTAGAGCAATGAAAAAATACGGTTTAGATAATTTTTCTTTAGGAATTAAAGAATTTTGTGATAATAACCCCAAAGTTTGTTTAGATTTAGAACAAAAGTGGATAGATCACTATAAACCTGTATATAATGTTTTAACTATTGCAGGTAGTAGTTCAGGTTTCAAGCATAGTATTGAAACTATTAACAAATTAAAAGAAAAGCTTAGTAAGCAAAATCACCCTAAATTTGGTAGTACTACGAGCTTCGCGCCGGATGAAACAAAAGAATCTATTATTGAAGGAATAAAATTATTCTATGCAACTAATAGTCATCCTAGTAAAGGATTAAAAGGTAAATTATCTCCTCAATACGGAATAGGAGGTAAATTCGTATTTTGTTACAATGAATTAGAGGAGGAATTAGTTTTCCCTTCTATAAATGCTGCTAAAAACCATTTTAAAGTTAGATGAAGTTTAATAAAAAATAATATTGATACAAATGAATGGGTAACTATTAACAATAATAAATGAATATTACAATCATTACCTAGACAAAAAGCGTAAGATTAGCCCCTTACAATCCTTCTATATGCTGGAAACTCTCATAAAGCTTAAGTACTTTAATAAATATTAAAGTAAAAATCTTAAGTGTATCTAGACAATCAGCAGGAAACCAAAATAACAAGCCCTGTTATGAGTAGGATCCTCAGAGACTACACGAAGGAAATCTTTTAATATATTAAAAGGTTAAGATATAGTCCACACATGTAATCTTACATTCTTCCCACAACATTTCTTAGGTTTACAAGGAATGCCTAGAAGAATTAGTGATTACCCTGATGCTTTTGCAGGTTGAAATTTAATCAGTAGTATAGGTTCTATAGTGAGTGTAATAGCTGCTTGATTATTCTTATATATTGTATATTCACAATTAGTGGAAGGAAAAGTTGCATCTAGAAATCCTTGATTAACTCCTGGATTCTACACAGACGTACTGCAAGCGAATTTAAATAGAAGTTACACTAGCTTAGAGTGAGGATTATCAAGCCCACCTAAACCTCATGCATTTGTTAGTCTACCTTTACAAAGCTAAAATTAATGCGCTTTAGTTTTTAGCTTTATATATATCTTTATCTGGTTAATTTGATATCCATGCATTAGTTAGCGCAAGCTGCTTATAGCCAGGCTAAAAAAAAATCAATAAAGCTATCCATAAAGCAAACTATAGTTTACCCGGGGGGCTGCGCAAGCTAAAGCTCTCGGAGAAAATCGCGCAAGCTCTTTGTTCGCCACATACGCATCGAACAGGATTAGATAAGTAGTTACCATTTATCTATAAATATGGACTTATAGCCCATCTTAGTATATAGGATATATACTAAGAGGGGGTTATATTCCAAGTCTCATTAGCTCAATGGCAGAGCAGAATACTTCTAATATTTAGATCTTAGTTCGACCCTGAGATGAGATACAGTATAATATTAATATTATACCCCGGTTAAGTTTGTAGATAATAAGTAGTCTATTAAATCAATAAAAAAAATTTTTTTTTGGCTATTTTTGCTTCTCGATCATAATATTTAATACCTACATTTAATACCTAATTTAGCTTGTAAAGCTTGGCCTGCTTTACTGCTTTAGCTTTTACAGCTAAGCTGTAAAAGCTAAAGCACGAATTCTAGAGGAGGGGTAAGCAAGGTACCCTTGCCTTCTTCATGCTTTAGCTTGTTATAGCTTCGCTTCATCGAGCTTTACCTAGCTAACTTACTAATTTCGGCTCCTTAAAAGTGGGGGCGGCCGAGGAGCTTTATTAAAAAAAATATTACGCAGCCCGTATATAAATAGTATTTATCTTATTATTTATATTAGTATTATTTACAGTTATATTAGATGGTGTATATCCTTCTTTAATTTAAAACGTATTAGATTATCCTATGAATAGTTTAATATATAGTATATAAGCTTAGCTGCGCTTAGCTATAAAAAGAATAGGAGGGCTGCGCAAGCTAAAGCTCCCCTACATTAATAGCTAAGCAGACTAAAGCTCTTATATACTATTTTTTTCCTACGAGTGACGCTGTGTGCACGTATTATAATAAAATTACAATAACAAAAAGTATGAAAATAAAATTAATTAATCTTTTATTATATAAAGATATACATATACCTAGACCTCATGTATTTGCAGATCTTCCGTTAAAAAGTATGGCTGCCCCGGTAGAGCTTACAGAAATAACTTTAAAGATTAATGAACTATTACCTCAACTTTCCGATTTTATAAGTCAATTTCACAATATCATATTAACTAATAATATAAATGTTATAACAGATGGAGGGGGTAATATGTCATTAGATGTTCCTGGTAATATGTCGGACACTGATGCTGAAAAATTTAGCAGAAGAATAAGTATTATTGATCGTTTAATAACAACACGTGGCCAAGAAATTAATGATTTATTACAGAAAGGATTAGAAATAGAGGGTAAATTAAAGAAAGAAAACGTTAACTATACTTCCCAAATATTAGATAAAGTTAATGAATTTAACAGATTAAATGCTTCTTATAAACATTAATAGCAGCTATGGTTATACAATAATTAGTTGCAGCTTACTGCTTGCAGCTAGCTATAAGAATAACCCTTCCTTAGAAGTGCAGGTAGAACTATAATAAAAAAGTGTATAAAGGTACAGAGCTAGCCTGCAGGAATATGTAGCGAAGCGCGAAGCGCGAAGGGCGAAGCGCACTAAATTAGTATTATTAATATTATAAGATTAAACAAAGCAATAAAACCAAAGTTAGCTTGGCTATATTCCTTTTTATTACTCTTCTAGCTTATTAGAGCTAGAGGAATATCTAGAGATATTGCTGGATATAAATATAAAAATGGGCTAGTAAGTTAGCACACATTAACAGAGAAAAAGAATTAAAAATAAAAAAAAATGAATTATTCTCCTACTCTTATTTCAATAATTGAAAATATTATATTGATGTTACCCGCTTTATTAGTGGTTGCTTATGTTACTGTAGCCGAAAGAAAGACTATGGCCAGTATGCAAAGAAGACTTGGTCCTAATGCTGTAGGATACTATGGTCTACTACAAGCATTTGCAGATGCTTTAAAATTAATCTTAAAAGAATATGTAGCCCCTACACAAGCTAATTTAATACTATTTTTCTTAGGGCCAATAGTGACATTAATATTTGCTTTATTAGGTTATGCAGTTATTCCCTACGGTCCTGGACTATCATTAGGGGATATGGAATTAGGAATATTGTATATGTTAGCTGTTTCATCTTTAGCTACTTATGGTATTTTACTTGCTGGATGAAGTGCTAATAGTAAGTATGCTTTCTTAGGATCTTTAAGAAGTACAGCTCAATTAATTAGCTACGAATTAGTGTTAAGTTCTGTATTATTAATAATAATAATGATAACAAATAGCCTAAATTTAAATATAAATGTACAATTCCAAAAAATAGTATGATTAGCTTTACCCCTATTATGTATATTAATAATATTCTTTATAGGATCTGTGGCAGAGACTAATAGAGCACCGTTTGATTTAGCAGAGGCTATTTAACCAGATTTGGCCTCTTTAAAGATCACAAATTGCTGGAATTTCTTAATTAAGAGAATCAGCAGGTAATCAACTTAAGTTGAATCTTCAGAGACTAGATGTGATCATTTAATACCGAGGAGCAGCTTAGCCAGACGAAGAGCTTTAGCTTGCGCGATTCCGGCGCAAGCATACTTCGTAAGGAATACCGCCCTCGATATTAAATAAGGTATAGTCCAGACTTATATGGAAATATAAGATTAATAAATTAAAAATTATTACCCTCTAGAGATAAATCTCCGGAGGCAATATGTATGTGTAGCTAGACGAGGGCTGCGCAGAGGAGGGCTAACGAAGTCCCTCCCTATAAATTAATAATTTTTAGTATAAGGAATCTGAACTGGTAAGTGGATTTATGACAGAACACGCAGCAGTAATATTTGTCTTTTTCTTTTTAGCTGAATATGCTAGTATTGTATTAATGTGTATATTTACTAGTATTTTATTTTTAGGTGGTTATTTATTAGAATTTGACATTGTATATTGATTTGATTTATTTAATTATGTATATGCATATATTTTTGATATAAACTGAGTTACATCTCTAGAATATTTTAAATTAAGAGAAATTTTAACTAGTTCTTCTGTAGATGCCTTTTTACATAGTATAACTTTAGGTATAAAAAGCTCAATAATGATATTTATATTTATCTGGGTAAGAGCCTCTTTCCCGAGAATTAGATTTGACCAGTTAATGTCATTCTGTTGAACTGTGCTATTACCAATTTTATTTGCTTTTATAATATTAATTCCTTGTTTATTATATATATTTGGAATAACTGTTGTAAATGTGAACATGTTTTAGTCCGAAGGGGCGCAAGCTCCACACATAATCTTACTATTAGACAAGAAAAGGCGTTTGTAGGGTACTTGCGTGGCCATAGTGATGCAGTTAGGCGATATACATTTGGTAGAGTAGCTCTATCCATCCTTTTGCTGATCCTTTCATGCTACGTCTTGCTATCCTATATGAATCGAGAAGATATGATAATCGCTGGGGATTCAAATGGGATAAGGGTAAGTTAGTAGAAAGATAGTGATTTTTTTCTATAACTAACGAATAGCTTCGCTAGTACACATAAAAACTTATTTTTTTTAGGCCATGAGACACATGTATATAGGCGGACATAGTAAATTATTTGAATGATCTCTTTTTAAGGAACTAGATATGTTATTATCCTCATTAATCACAATACCATTATTAGGAACAATAGTTGTAGCTAGTATAGGATCATATAAAAAAAATTCAGAGTTATATACTAAAACCATTGCGCTAACTAGTAGTATAATAAATTTAATTATATCATTAGTTATGTTTATTTTATTTAATAACAGCTCTAATCAATTTCAGTATGTACAAGAGCACTACAATGTACAACTATTCGATATTTACTTGGGTGTAGATGGTATCTCAATATATTTTATATTATTGACAACAATAATAATGCCTATAGCATTATTATCTAATTGAGACTCTATAAAAGAAAATGTAAAATCTTATTTAATAATTATGTTATTATTAGAAACATTATTATTAGCAGTTTTTATGACATTAGATATAATGTCATTCTATATATTCTTTGAAAGTATATTACCTCCTTTATTTATATTAATAGGTTTATATGGATCAGATAATAAAGTAAGTGCGAGCTACTATTTATTTTTATATACACTGTGAGGTTCTTTGTTTTTACTGCTGTCCATTTTAAGTACATCTTCTATAATGGGTAGTACAGATTTTGATACATTATTTAAACTAAATTTTGAATATAAAACTCAAATATTCTTATTTATAGGAATATTTATATCATTTGCAGTAAAAACTCCTACAATATTTTTAAACAATTGATTATTAAAAGCTCACGTTGAATCTCCTTTAGGAGGAAGTATTGTATTAGCCGCAATTGTATTAAAATTAAGTCTATACGGTGTATTTAGATTAATATTACCTATATTACCAAAAGCTTCTTTAGATTATACTTTTGTTGTATTTACTATAGCGGTAATTACAATAATATATGCTAGCTTTAGTACACTAAGAACTACAGACGTAAAAGAACTAATAGCCTATAGTTCAGTCTGTCACGCTTCAGTATATTTAATAGGAGTATTTAGTAATACTATACAAGGATTAGAGGGTAGTATCATATTAGGTTTAGCCCACGGGTTTGTGTCAAGTGGTTTATTTATATGTGCAGGTGGAATACTGTACGATAGAACAGGTACTAGACTTATATATTTTTATAGAGGAATTACTCAATTAATGCCTATATTTGCTATATTATTCTTTATATTAGCTTTAGGAAATTGCGGTGCTCCATTAACTTTAAATTTCGTAGGTGAATTTATGTCACTTTATAGTATAATAGAAAGATTACCAGTATTAGGTGTTTTCGCTTGCTCTTCCGTAGTATTTTCTGCAGCCTACACCATATATATGTTTAATAGAATATCTTTCGGTGGTTCTTTCACTAGATTCTTAGAAGAAAGTATATACGATGTAAATAAAAGAGAATTTATCTTATTATTTATATTAGTATTATTTACAGTTATATTAGGTGTATATCCTTCTTTAATTTTAAACGTATTAGATTATTCTATGAATAGTTTAATATATAGTATATAAGCTTAGCTGCGCTTAGCTATAAAAAGAATAGGAGGGCTGCGCAAGCTAAAGCTCCCCTACATTAATAGCTAAGCAGACTAAAGCTCTTATATACTATTTTTTTACCTACGAGTGACGCTGTGTGCACGTATTATAATTATCATAATCAAAATTTATATGCCACAATTAGTACCTTTTTATTATATGAATGAAATAGTATTTGCTTTTGCTATAATAGTATTTATTCTATACGTATTATCTAAATATATATTACCAAGAATAGTGCGTTTATTCTTATCACGTATGTTTATTAATAAAATATAATATATATTAGTGCTATCCCTATTCCTTCGGATGCTAAAAGCAAGCTAAAAGCTAAAAGGAAGCATTAATAATGCTATAGCTATAAATATGTAGGGTAGCTTGCGCATCCTTCGCGCATAAAATAAGCAATATATTTTTTTAATAAAAAAGAATAAAACTAGGGATTAGCAAGCTAAAGCTTTACTTTAGCTTGCTAAATTATAGCTCGCTATAGCTCGGCTGCGCTAGCTAGGAGGAATATTAATAGCATAGCTAGAGAAAAATATGCATAGCTAGTAAAATAAATATGAGCTTGTAATGATATAAGCCACACTGTTAGCTATGAGTAGTTTAGTTATATAGGCTATCCCTAGCTTTCAGTTAAAGCTAAAAGCCCTTTATTCTTTTTTTTTCTTGAGTCACTATTTCTGCTACACAGGAATAGCTTTATTCCATTGCACTCCGCTAGCTACTATTTTGCAAATATTTAGCTTTTTAAAGATTTATATATTATAGTAGTAATAATACTACTAAATGTTTTCTATAGAAAAACAAAATTTATTCTTAGCGCAAGCTGAAGAAATAAGAAGTCCTTTAGATCAATTTGAAATAAGAGACATATTAAATTTAGAAGTTTTAGGAGGTAACTTACATCTATCTTTAACTAACATAGGATTATATTTAACAATAGGAGCTTTAATTATATTAGTTTTAGTTATAGTTTCAACTAACTATAACAAATTAGTTAGTAATAACTGATCTATAGCTCAAGAATCTTTATACGTAACTATACATAATATAGTTATAGGTCAAATAAACCCTAAAAATGGTCAAATTTATTTCCCATTTATATATACATTATTTATATTTATATTAGTAAATAATTTAATTGGAATGGTTCCATACAGTTTTGCTTCTACAGGTCATTTTGCATTAACATTTGCTCTTAGTTTTACAATAGTATTAGGTGCGACTATATTAGGATTCCAAAAACATGGTCTAAAATTCTTTTCTTTATTAGTACCAGCTGGTTGTCCTTTAGCTCTTTTACCTTTACTAGTTACTATTGAATTAATATCATACCTTGCTAGAAATGTGTCATTAGGATTAAGACTAGCCGCTAATATAACTGCCGGTCATATGTTATTAAGCATATTAAGTGGGTTTGTTTATAATATAATGAATTCTGGTTTTATATTCTTCATTTTAGGATTAATACCTTTATTATTTATTATAGCCTTTTCAGGTTTAGAATTAGCAATAGCCTTCATCCAGGCGCAAGTGTTCGTGGTACTAACTAGTTCTTATATAAAAGATGGATTAGATTTACATTAATATTTGTAGCGAGCTAGCTGTAGCTTTGGTAGCAATAAGAGGGACTTCCTTCGTGCTAGCTAGAACTATAGCAATTCGCTATAATAATAAGCTTTAGCTAGCTTTATTTCTATTCCCGAGCTTTAGCTTGCACAGCCGATAATCAGCAAGCATACTTCGTTAGCAAACAGTAGCATATTATCTGTGCTGTTTTTGGCTAAAATATTTATTATATAGCAGTGCGAGGAGCTTCTATTTCATAGCCCTAACAAAGGAAGAGCTTCTATTTCGGCGAAGCATAGCACATTTTCTTTGAAAATAGTGCAGCCCGCCTTCATAGCAAGCTCGTAGTAGTAGGCGTAAAAAAAAATGTATTTTTTTTCGCCTCCTGCACTAAAGCTAAAGCTAAAACTAAATATAGCCACCTGCTACCGCTATTACCGAAATTACAGGTATTAGCTAACTATAAGCTAAGCTTCGGTTAGTTTATTTTTTTTTAATGACTATAGGTAAGCTGTTAGTACTAAGTGTTTATATTGAGGAAAGTTATAATGAACAATAACAATTTATCCTAAGGTGCTCGTATAAATAGTAAGCTATAGCTTTAGCTTGCTATATATAGCAAGCTAAAGCTAAGCACTAAACTCTGCTTTGCACCCAGGAAATTAATAAAAGTTATATGATATATAAGAAGAAATTAATACAAAATTATTTATATAATTTATATGAAAAATAGCGAGCAAATAGCATTTTATAGATAAGTATCTGTTTTAGTAAAATTTACATTAAATAGCTTATATGTTTTTTCCTTAGTTAATGGATTTAGATCCATTAGTGATATATGAATAGTTCTATATCAAAAAAAAATAAAAGTTGAGTTTGGTGATGGCTCTGATTGAATGCTGTCCAAGTGCTTGACACATGCTAATCGTACGTTTTAATTGCTATCCCTTTGGGAAGGCGCAAGCTCGTAAGCAATTAAAAAGTGGTGTACAGGTGAGTATAAGGATATTCTTCGCCGGCCTTAAAGTGGAGGTAAATCCTTCATAATAAATAAAGGAAACAGGATGAGAACTTGGCAAATAAAGCCAGCCTTCTCATCGTTTCTGCTTTAAGAGGATAATAAATATCTTCGAGATAGGTAGTAGTTAAGGTGATGACTTAACTAGCCTTAAACTCTCGTAGTCGAATCTGAAAGGTTGATCGACCACATTGGGTCTGAAAAAACCCCAATGCAAGTTAGTACAGCAGTGAGGAATCTTGGTCAATGGCCTAACGGCTGAACTGGCAACTTGGAGAAGTGGCAAGTCTTCCAGTATGGGGAGCAAAACAGCTATGGGTCAAGTCCGATATCTTTAGGAGAAGTCTTATTGTGAGGGCGAGTTTTATAACACCATAGGACTGGCCGTCCCATATGAAAAGATTATATTAGAATTGAATGAAGCTTTGTTTATATATTGATAATGACAGTATATATATCGTGTCTTGACTAATTGCGTGCCAGCAGTCGCGGTAATACGTAAGAGACTAGTGTTATTCATCTTAATTAGGTTTAAAGGGTACCCAGACGGTCAATATAGCTTATAAAATGTTAGTACTTGACTAGAGTTTTATGTAAGAGGGCAGTACTTGAGGAGGAGAGATGAAATTTCGTGATACCAAAGGGACTCGGTAAAGGCGAAGGCAGCCCTCTAGGTAAAAACTGACGTTGAAGGACGAAGGCACAGAGAACAAACAGGATTAGATACCCAAGTAGTCTTTGCAGTAAATGATGAATGCCATAGGTTAGATCTGGGTGGATAGTCTAGTTGAGTTAGTTTACTAAACTAATGATCTATACGAGCCAGCCATAGATTTGGTCTATAAATGAAAGTGTAAGCATTTCACCTCAAGAGTAATGTGGCAACGCAGGAACTGAAATCACTAGACCGTTTCTGACACCAGTAGTGAAGTATGTTGTTTAATTCGATGATCCACGAAAAACCTTACCACAATTTGAATAATTTTATTACAGGAGTTGCACGGCTGTTTCCAGTTAATGTTGTGAAACTGTGGTTTCCATGAAATTAACGTAATCCCTGGCTTTATTTTTTTATTTACGATAAAGCATTCAGTCCTGGAAATTTGGAAAGATAAAGGGGACAAAGACAAGTCATCATGGCCTTGATATTGTGGGCTATAGACGTGCCACATATTCCTAAACAAAGAGATGCAAAAATGTGAATTTAAGCTAATCTCAAAAAATAGGATATAAATTTTAAGGATTGTAGTCTGAAATTCGACTACATGAATAAGTAATTACTAGTAATCGTGAATCACCATGTCACGGTGAATAGACCTTGGATTGGTACTAACCACTCGTCACATGCTGAAAGGGGCATGCGCAATAAGTTTGCTTTCTTAGTAACAAGTAAAAAAACAAATAGGTTTTATATATTCTTTTATTGGGAATCTTCGTATGCGTGGCTCTAATTAGTGTTAAGTCGAAATACGGTTCGCGTAGTGGAAGTTGCGCGGGATTAATTAACATTAACCATAAAAATATATAATATATAGATATTATATAAAGGAGGGTTCCTTTATTGGTAAGAAGGGTTGAGCTGTAAACTCAATAGCTGTTGCTTTTAAGAGTTCGAATCTCTTGTCTCCTAGAATTAGTAACTTAAATAGGTAAAGGACTTCCTTGTCACGGAAGTAGATGTCGGTTCGATTCTGATCTAATTCGTATAGTAGGATATGTAGCCTACATATCTTCGTTAGCTTTTATAGACTAGCTTTATAATTTGGGCGAGCTTGCAGGAGCTTCGCGCGATTTTCTCCGAAAATACTCCGGGGAGGAGGGCTGCGCTAATTTTTTCTAGAAAAAAATGTGGGCGGAGCTTTAGCTTGCGCAGCCCTCTAACAAAGTGTACGCCTATAAAAAAAATATATTTTTTTATAGCGAGGGTAACTTGCGCATCGTTCTCGCTAGCCAGCGATTTTCTCCGAAAATACCGGTAAAACTTTTAGTTTTTAGCTTTTAGCTTGCCTTTAGCTTTTAGCTATCTGTAATTAAGGTGCTGGCGGCTAGATGGAGCTATTATGCTTCCGTATATAAAATATTTATTAGCGCTAGCTAAAGCTCTAGTTAATGCAGGAAAAGTTTCCATAGGTAGGGTAAGATATTTGCTAAGTATTATGTTTTATACATCTAGGTGTTCGAATCACCTCTTTTCCGTACTCTGCATATATAGCTTTAGCTTTAGCTTTTAGCTTTAGCTTTAGCTTTTAGCTTTATTTTGGGACTGAGGCTGTAGCGTATTTTATGGGGGTAGCTTTAGCTTGCGGATTTTTCGTGCGTGCTTAGTGCGGCTTCGCACGAAGGGGGGGGGGGCGCCGGCGAAAAATATGCTTAGAACGAATGCGCAAGCTATAGCCCGAGGGAGGAGTACGCTTTCTTAGTAGGGCGCTTCGCTCTATGAAGGAGGAACGATGTGCTATTTTTCTAGAAGGCGGGGGCGGCGCTAGCTCCTCCTCTGAAGAGGAGCTAGCACCCTAACAACGTGTATTCATAGCAAGCTCCCCTTTGCGCGTTCATAGCGGCGCAAGCTCCTCCTTCGGCTGTCTATTTGAGCCTCTATAGCTCAACGGTAGAAATACTGTTAATATTATGATAGATGTTCGATTCATCTTAGGGGCTTTTAATATGTGTATAAAACTAAAAGATTTATAATATATAATTTATATGACAAATTTAATAAGAAGTAATTTTCAGGATCATCCCTTCCATTTAGTGTCACCGTCTCCTTGACCGCTGTATACAAGTATTGCTTTATTTGCAGTAACAGTGAACGGAGCATTATCAATGCACTTATTTAATAATAGCTATATAGTGTTTTACTTATCATTAATAACATTAGTAGCATCTATGTCTTTCTGATTTAGAGATATAATAGCAGAGGGTAAACTTAAATTAAAAAATACATTATATTATTATTTAAATATCGCACAAAAAAATTCCTTCTTCTGAAATAGGAAAAGCTTTAGAGATGTATACATATAACAATAATACTACAGTTTTTACAGATAACAATAAATTAGGTTATTATTTAGCTGGTCTTTTAGAAGGAGATGGTTCTATCTCTCTTCCTTCTTTAGGGGTTACAAGTTTAAATAGAATATTAAATCCTAGAATAGTATTTACTTCTCATATTAATAATATAGGAATGTATGCATACATACAATCAGAATTAGGTAATATAGGACGTTTTCAAGGCGCAAGCTCTTCTGGTGAAAATATTCTCCGTTATATTATTGGAGATAAGGAAAGTATTATTCTTTTTATAAACTTAGTACATGGTAAACTTAGAACACCTAAAAATAAAAGATTTAATGATTTAATCCAATTTATCAATAACAAATATGATTTAAGTATATCAGAAAGTTTATTAGATAATTCTAGTTTTACAGATAACAGTTGATTTACAGGTTTTACTGAGGCTGATGGACATTTTGGCATTAAACATATAGAAAGAAAAGATAAGTCTGAAACTCGTAAAAGATCTGTTATGGCGGAGCCCGAAAATGTTTCTTTAAAATTTAGATTAGATCAACGTTTATATGATAAAGCTACATTATCCTCGATGGAACCTTTTATGAATAGTTTAGCTTTATTTCTTAAAGCTAATTTAAAGACATATGCTGTAAAGAATTCTGAAGTATTATCCGTTAGTGTAGAATCAATACAAAATATAAGTTTTCTTGTAGACTATTTTAATAAATATCCTTTAATAGGGGATAAACTTAATAATTTTAAAAAATGAGAAATAGTCTATAATATGATTATATCTAAAGAACATCTTACTAAAGAAGGAAGATTAAAAGTGAGAAATTTAATTAATAAAGATCAATAATAATATAATATATATATGTGCTCTCTTTAAATTTAACAAATTGCTGGAAAACCCTATAAATAGGATGATCAGCAGGGAACTAAGAGACGGATAAATATCTCTTAGTGCCTTCAGAGACTAAATGTTAAAAATTAATACGTTAGGCACAAGTTCTAACCTATTAATTAAGATATAGTCCAACTAATATAGAAATATATTAATAATAATTTGACATATTTAGGTAATCATACATTAGCAGTGCAAAAGGGGTTAAATCTAGGAGTAATACTATTTATAGTATCTGAAGGTTTATTTTTTGTAGCTATCTTTTGAGCATTCTTTCATAGTGCATTAACACCTACTGTAGAATTAGGAGCTCAATGACCACCTATGGGTATAGAACCAGTAAACCCGTTTGAATTACCATTACTTAACACAGTAATTTTATTATCTAGTGGAGCAACTATTACTTATGCACACCACTCATTAATAAAAGGAGAAAGAAGAGGAGCTTTATACGGTTCTATCTTTACAGTTCTATTAGCTTTAATATTCACTTTTTTCCAAGGGGTAGAATATAGCGTTTCTTCCTTTACTATTAGTGACGGTGTATTTGGAACATGTTTCTTCTTCGGTACAGGTTTCCACGGATTACATGTTATTATAGGTACAATATTCTTATCAGTGGCTTTATGAAGAATATATTCATACCATTTAACAGATCATCACCATCTTGGTTATGAAGCTGGAATATTATACTGACATTTCGTGGATGTAGTTTGACTTTTCTTATATGTATCTATGTATTATTGAGGTTCTTAATTTATTAAGGCTTTTGCTTTTAGCTTTTACCTGGTGGTAATTAAGGCGCTACTTTAGCTAGCGCATAACAAGAGCGTAGCTATGAAGGCGAAGACGCGCTTGCTAGCAAGCTAGAAAAAAAAATGCATTTTTTTTTTTGGCGCTAGCTTACTTCGTAGCCCTCCTACACTTTTTACCGTTAGAGTAATAAGGAAGCTAAAAGCTAAAAGCAAACTAAAGCTCTGTATTTTTTTTATAAAGCTCTATATTTTTTTTATATAGCTCTGTATTTTTCTTATAGCTGCTAGTTCCTGCGTAATAGTCATAGTAATATTGTTCTATTTGGCATGCTAAAACCTTATATATAAATGCTAATAAGATTAAGTCTTAATTCAGACGGTAATCTATTTTATATAGAAAAAAGATAAAATAATCTTGCTTATTACTAGTATGCAGGAATCGGGACGCAAGCCCAATAAAGGCTTTGCAGACTTGCTTTTAGTTAGTTGTAATTAAGGGCTATTAACTAAATATAGCCAAATACTTATTCCTTTATCTGGCACAGAGCTAGTTTTAGTTTGTTAGCTAAAGCTCGCAGACTCTTCGGGGGGAAGATATGGAGTGAGAAGAATATGGACAAAGGAGTTATGTATAGGGGGGAGCTTGCGCCCGCGATTTTTCTAGAAAAATCTGCTAAAGCTCTAACAAAGTGTACGCCTATAAAAAAAATTTATTTTTTTTTATAAAGCATAGCGAGCTTTAGCATGCGCAGCCCGCATTCGTTCTGGCTAGCCAGCCGCCTAAAAATATGCACCCTAGCTATCTAGCCATTTAAAGATAGCTAGTAAAAAAAAATGTATTTTTTTTTTTCGTGCTTATTACTATTCCTATTCCTATTGGAAGAATAGGAATTACAGCGCTAGCTTGAAAAATCGTAAGGCTACCGTAGTATTACCGGTAGCACTATGCATCCCTCGTCCATTGTAGCAAGCAAGCTAAAATTATGTTACAGGTTAAAAGACAAGATATAATTTTATTGCTATCCTAATATTAGGTTAATATAAATAAAAAAAAATACAATGTATTATCAACTTCTAGCTATACCCGAGATTTTCTCGAATGGATATTTAACCGGATCTTTAGATATAATAAATATAACAGCTTTATTATGTGGTATTTTAATAATAATTAATAAAAACCCTATTGTATCAGTAATATTTCTAATAGGTTTATTTGCAAATATATCAGTATATTTAATATTAATAGGTCTTACATTTATAGGTTTATCTTATTTAATTGTTTATATTGGGGCAGTTTCAATATTATTTCTATTTATATTAATGTTAATAAATATAAGAACAAGCGAATTACAAAGTAATAATAGAAATAGTGTATCTTTAGGTTTATTTATTACAATTCTTGCAAATTTTACTATATTCCAAGTACTTCCTTATTATATGGCGATATTAAATAATTACAGCAGTAAATTAAATACTATACTATACTATTTACCTTGAAATAAGTTTAGTGATATATTAAAATATATTAATAGAAACTTAGATATAACGAATGCTAATATTATGTTTGTATCAAGTAATAGTTGAGATAATAATATGGCTGAAACAGGACATACAGCAACAATAGGGCATATATTATACACAAGTCACAATATGTGAATATTTATGGCTAGTTTTATATTACTATTAGCTATGGTAGGTGCAATAATAATTACTATAAAAGGTAAAGATTAATACTCATTAATGGAGTGGTATATCTTATATACTTGTTTCTTTAAAGGCGCTAGCTTGTAGCATTACTATTCTACTAATGAAGTGTTACACTGCTGCATATTTTTTAGGCGCAAGCTTAACTAAAATCAGCTGCATAGCTAGCCTTCCTAATTAGGAGTAGGGCTGCGCTATAGCTGCTTGCTGAATACACTTTGTTAGGGTGCTAACCTCCCCGTGGGGGTGGTTAGGCTACAGTAATGCTATGAGCTATTAAGGCTGCGCTAGTTAAAGGTTTTATAAAAAAAATACAGAGCTTCTGCCTTTCTGCAAAAGCAGTAAACCTGTAAGAAAAATTAGTTCAATGGTAGAGCGATTGTTTTACACACAATAAGTTGAAGGTTCAAATCCTTCATTTTTCAGAATTAAGGGGGAGCTTTAGCTTGCGCTCCCCCTCCGGGAAATCGCAAGCTAAAGCTCTCGGAGAAAATCGCGCAAGCTCAAGGAGTATAAAAAAAATATATTTTTTTATATAGCGGGCGGAGCTGGGCTAACAACGTGTATTCATAGTAAGCTATGAGTACTCATAGCCTTAAAAAATATGCTCTATATAAGATTCCTTAACTTAAACGGTAGAGTGCATTTTTGATAAGAATGATATCAGCGTTCGATTCGCTGAGGAATTAAAGAGAATTGGCCGAGTGGTTTAAGGCGGTAAGCTTGAGTCTTATTAGGTTATATTCTAGCCACATCCGTTCAAATCGGATATTCTCTGAAGAGTGTAGTTTAATTGGCAAAATAGGAAGCTTCAACCTTCAAATTCTTGGTTCAAGTCCAAGTACTCTTGTTTTTTTTACGGATTAGGGCCGGCTTGGGTAGGCACTTCGTTTGGGACGAAGACTAGTTATGTTCGAATCATAATAATCCGATTAATTTTAGAAGTATTAGAGATAAAAAGATAGATAAATGAATATTTCTGCTACAAACACATTCCTGCACTAGCTAGTGCTAGCTAGTGCTAGGTGTATTTTACGGCTTCGCCGAAAAATCTGCCGATAAGGAATTACAGAAATAAGCGATATTTTTTTTAATAGAAAAAAATAAAAGCAAGCTAAAAGCTATATATTTAGCTTTTAGCCTTGCTTAATTGCATGCATTAGAGCTAGCTATTAACAAATTAAAAGCAGCTCTGGATATATAAATTATAAATGTAATTTAGAAATTTGTTATTCCTAATTAGGAATCAGCAAGCTCTTCTAAATTATATAAGTATGGAAAGAAATTATTGTAGAATTTAAGCTATATATTAAAGAGATTTATTTATATAAATAGGTTTGCTAGCTGATTGTGTATATACGCAGGCCAATGCTTCTAATTTCATAGCAAGCTCGCTTGCTATGAAATAGGCAACCAGTAATATAAGCAAGTGTGTGCTATTTATAGCGCTAGCCTACAAACCTATAATTATATTAACTCTAAGAGAAATTTAATAATAAACGAAGTGAATTGAAATATCTTAGTAACTTTAGGAAAAGAAATCAAAAGAGATTCTATGATTAGCGTGAGCTAAAATAGACTAGCCTAAAAAGTCAAATGGTGGATAAACTGTTTAAATTAAATGGGGAACCTTCCTCAAAGGCTAAATATAATATATAAGCGATAGTGGAAAGTACCGTGAGGGAACCAAAACAAAAACAGTGATTTTATAAGCAGTTCGGGAAAATAAAAAAAAAGTTAGAACGTACCTTTTGCATAATGGGTCACCAAGTTAACATTAGATGCGAGTAGGAGGGAGCTTTATAAAAAAAATATATTTTTTTTTATAGCCCCGTGTATACGTAGTTAAACCGAGCGTTAAAATAACGGTAAGTATCTAAAGTTAGACCCGAAGCCTGGTGATTTTACCATAATCAGGATTATAAAAGTCCGAACGGAATATTGTAGCATAAATATCCGAAGAATTATGGTAGGTGTAGTGAAAGACAATACTGACCAGGATAGCTGGTTTTCTGCGAAACCTATAACAGTAGGCAATTTAAGTATAATATCTTAGCAGGTACAGAATTTAATCTCAGACAAGACATAAGGCTTAGCTTGCTAGCAAGTAAAGCTCATGTTTTATTTTGTACAAATTGGGGGATCATGAAGATTTTATCAGTGAGTATGTAGACTCGGAATGGCAAAGATATATCTTAAATCATCAGACATAGAATGATAAGGTTGTATGTCAAAAGGGAAACAGCCCAGAACAAGAGTTAAGGTTCCTAAATTATTAGTTGAGTGAAATTAAGAAGGTTTTTATTAAAGTCGACAAGGAGATAGGCTTAGAAGCAGCCATAATTTTATGACCTCGTAACAGAGCGCTTGTTAAGTTTTAAAAGCATCGAAAATTTATCGGATCTAAACAATATACCGAAACCTTGTCCATATTATTTTATAATTAAAGCTTAATTATAATTAAATGGGGTAGCAGAACGTTGAGCTAAATTAAGATTTTTATTTTTTAAATGAAATTATAATAATTTAACTCAAGTGATAATGGTGACATGAGTAACTAAAAGAAAAAATAAAATTTTTCCGCCTAAAGCTTATGGATGTAATTAAGTAACGGCCTCTAAGTTTATATTATCTAAAGATTTAAACGATGAGATAATCTTTTGTACTAAGGACGACATTTTAAGTGGAAAATGTACTGGAAAAATAGTACTAAATTAATGGCTATAGCTAATTAGGGCTATATAAAAAAATATATTTTTTTTATATAGCTCGCTATAGCTATAAATGAAAAGTAACCGTACCTAGAATCTGAAACAAGTAAGCTAGTAGAGAATACGAAGGCGTAAATGAGCTAACAATCATAAAGGAACTCGGCAAATTGACTACCGTAACTTCGGGATAAGGAGAGCTCATTATTCTTGATTAATATCAGGTAAAGAGGAAGAAGCATGAAATAGTGTTGTACGACTGTTTAATTAAAACACAGCACTTTGCTGAAAGATTAAAAATCTAAGTATAGAGTGTGATGTCTGCCCGGTGCCGGCTGGTTAACAGATATAATTAAATATACTAATATTTGATGTAGACGGAAACCCCGGTTAAAGGCGGCCTTAACGTGAGGGTCCTAAGGTAGCGAAATGCCTTGGCCGTTAAATGCGGTCTTGCATGAATGATGTAACGATACAACAGCTGTCTCTATGATTGACTCAGTGAAATTGGAATAGCTGTGCAGATACAGTTTACCTCTAGTTAGACGAGAAGACCCTATGCAGCTTTACTGTCACTAATTATAGAGTATGATAAACAATTTTCAGATTATAAGGTAATTGACGGCTAGCTTGTTCAGCAAGCTAGCTCTATGACAATGAGAATCCTTTATTTTTTTTTCATATGAATGAATTGGTTTAGGATTATGAGTAGGTAGCTGCTTCTGCTACTTGGCGCAAGCATTGCTTGCGTCAGGTGTCTGAAGTATGCATTCCAGCTCATGCATAGTAAATCAACCTAATTCAGCTTATTTTCCTTTCTGCCATAAGCGCATAATGATAGATTTAACTTAAATTTTGATTTATGCCAGCTGCAGAAATAGATAAGTACCCTTGGCTAAGGAACTATCGCTAGGGGACAGTTTATGTGGGGCACAGACCCTGTAAAGAGTAAACAGGAGTGTCTAATAATTTATAATTATTTTGTTTGCGATTTAAGATAGTGAAACTATTTTTAATCATATAAAATTATTTATATGTACATTCGTTGTATATATATTTAAAAAAAGGTAGGATTTTCACTATATAGAAATTAGAGATAATAAAAATATTAAGAATATACGTTTCAGGCTAGGGAGGGGGAAACTCCTCCCTAGCCTAAAAGGTAGCACTAATATTTTTTAGCTATTAAGACAGGCTATCAAGCTAGGCTCTAATAGTTATGTATTAATTATCTAAAAAGCTCAACGGCTAAATCTTGCCTTACTGTTTGATTATCAACAAATCTTACAGTTGCGTAAGCAGGGCATAGGATCACAAGATGCAACAAGGAAAGATCTTGGATTATTGGAAAAGCTACGCTAGGGATGTTTGTCCTTTAATATTTTATTACACAGCGGCTTTAGTTAGCAATATTTTAGACGCAAACCTAAGCATACTTCGTATGCAAGAACTTGCTATAAAAAAAAATATAGCAGGCTAGCTAAAGCTCAATAGGTAGGGACTTCGTTCGAGCTTCGAACGAAGTCCCTCTATGGCTGAGAAATAAGGATAATTAATAATATATTGGGTTAATTTCAAAAATTACTAGCTTGCATATAAAATCAGCTAGCTAGTAAATTTGAAGCGAAATTTATCTTAGCATAAATTATAAGATAAAGACGTTCAACGACTATAAGGTGAGTTATATGCACAGCTTGCTAATCCCTTATTATTAGGGATTAGCAAGCTAAACAATAATCCTTTTTCACACCCAACATTATTATTATATATATATATATAATAAAAAAGTAAAAAAAAAGAATAAATATTTAGAAAAATGAATAAAAGTGGTAACGTAGACGAGAGCTTTAGCTTTAGCTTGCGCGATTCCGGCGCAAGCCTTCTTCGTAAGGAATACACCCCCTCTAAGATGAAAATTTATAACAATAACTTAAAACGGAGCGGAGCGCCTAAAACAATACTTTTAAAGAAAAAAATAGGTGATATAGGAATAACCAAATATTTACCTTCATTTTCTAAAGAATGAAAGAATACTATATATTCTTATAATAAAAATACATTAAAGAATATACCAGTTAATGATTTAAATATAAACAAAATAATAAAAGGTTATTTTAATTTATATTTTAAAGATCATAAATATACAGGATCTAAATTTATATTATTAAAAAGAAGACGTAATTTATTAAGAAGAATACATGTAAGTAATGCGGAAATAAAACATACTAATAATAAAGCAATAATTACACTATATACTTTAAATAGAGAAAAAAATGTATTAAAAAAAAAATATTTAAAAATAAATAAAAAAATAAGTAAAAAATTAATAGCCAAACGTTATTTTTTATTATATAAAAAAAATATAAAAAAAATTTATAAAATCTTAGGTGAATATAAAGATCAATATATATTTATTAGCGATATAATAAGAAAAACTAAATTTATAAAGTATAAACTAGAATATTTAAATAAATTTATAAAATTAAAAGATCTTTATTTAAAAAAAGTTTGAGGTGTTATTCTTAACCAATATGCTAGAAAATATCTAAAATACTTAAGAAAATATGATTTATTATATTCTCTTAATCAATATAAATTCAACAGATTGGTGTTTTTACCTATATTAAGTAATATATTAAATAAAATTATAGGAAAAAAAATAGAATATAATATAATTAATTTAAAATCTGTAGCATATCATACAGATCTTTTTACTAATGCATTAGCATTAAAATTAAGAAAAAGAAGAATAAATTATATAAATTCTATGTTTAGTATTTTAAATAGAGCATATTTACCTAATGTTAATTCGATTAAAGAAAGATCTAGAATAAAAGGTGATAAAAAAATGGATCTATTTCAAGGTAAATTTAAAGATTTAAAAATAATTTCTAATATGAATGCTTCGAATATTCCTGCCTTGCAGGAATTAGAAGCGCCCTCTTTATCTAAACTGTTAGATGGTGCATATCCTTCAGATATAAATATAGGTGGTACGGGGGCTGCGCAAGCTAAAGCTCTCGGAGAAAATCGCGCAAGCTATTCATTCACGCATGCGAACGAAAATATTCATAATACCATTTATAATTCTATTAGATATAAAAATATGGGAGGTATAAGATTAGAAGTTAAAGGTAGATTAACTAAACGTTATAGAGCGGATAGATCTGTTTATTCATTAAAATGAAAAGGAGGATTAAAAAATGTAGATTCTTCTTTTAGAGGTTTAAGTTCAGTTTTATTTAGAGGTAATTCTAAATCAAATGTAACTTATTCAATAGCTAAATCAAAACGTCGTATTGGAGCCTTTGCAGTAAAAGGTTGAATAGGCGGAAAATAAAGGCGCTATTTTCTTATCCATGCATTAGTTAGTACGAGGGGTAGACTTAGTTAGCCCGCTCCCTAGCTAAAGCTAGGAATTACAGAAAATCGCGCTAGTTTTATTCTAGGACATGACTGGAAAAATATATATATAATAATAATGAAGACATAGTCTGAACCGTTTTGAAAAAAATGGAAATATAAGTGCTTGCGCATCGTTCTGGCTAGCCAGCCCGCTATTAACAGGCGAGCTTGCGCCTTACAAAGGGAAGCCATTAAGGCTTATTTCTTAACTAGCTAAAGCACTAAAGCAGGTTTACTGCTAAAGATAAATAAAGTTAAAGCTCTTATTTATGTGCTAGATATAGCCAGCAACCTTCCTTATAATAAGAGCTAGCGCCGCACTTTTATGATAACACATAGAACAGGCTAATTTGCGCAAGAGTGTACAAAATGAGTGCGCGGTTTGGCACCTCGATGTCGGCTTAACTTATCCTCATGGATGCAGGAACTATGTAGGGTGCGACTGTTCGTCGATTAAAAAGTTACATGAGCTGGGTTAAATACGTCGTGAGACAGTATGGTTTCTATCTTCTAGGGGGAATTAGAATATAATAAGAACTAACTTTTGTACGAAAGGAACAAGAAGAATTTAATTTGTAAAAGGGTTAAATAATAGTTACTAACCTATGGTTTACCTGTTGTCTATGTGCCCAAATATTAAAATATATATGGAGGAAGCTCCTTAAGAGCTTCCCCCGCAAATTATATATATCTGTATAGCTAGCCTGCGGACTCCGGTTATGCCTGAGTTTGGCAAGCTAAAGCTATACATAGGGATGTTTCTTTCACTAAGATAAATATATAGCATAGGCACGGCAGGAAAGCTAAGTTGGTTAAGGATAAGTGCTGAAAGCATATAGGCACGAAGCTTATCTTAAGATATTTCTTAAATATACGTAAAATATTATTACGAAGGATGTAATATAGGCTTTATCCGTACGAATCTGGAGATTTTTAAGAATAAAGTACTAATTTTATAAATAACTATTTATACATATATCACATTTACAATGCATGCATATTTTGGCTACACACATACATTCCAGCACTAGCTAGCATTAGCTAGTGCTAGGAAGTAAATAAGGAATTACAGAAATTAGCTAACCATAACAGCATATTTATGCAATTAAATAAAGCTAGGGGGAAGGTAAAGCTCGCTCTTCAGGCTTTTAGCTAGAAATAGAGCTAGCTAAAACCTTAAGACGAAGAGCTTTGCTATGAAGGCGCAACTTCGCCTTCATAGTAAGCTCGCTAGAGAAAATATAGCGAGGGATAAATTTTATTTCTCCGGGCTATAAAAAAAAATATATTTTTTTATATAGCTCCGTATCGTTCTGGCTAGCCAGCCTATAATTTTTTTTTATAAAGCATAGCTTGCGCGCTTGCGCGCTTGCGCGCTTGCGCGCTTGCGCCCCCCCCTTAAAGTTTAGTAAATTGCAGCTAGAGCCTGATTAGCATAAAAGTAATGCAATTGTTTTGTAATCAATTGAAGTAAGTGCGATACTTGCATTGGGCTGACAAATAGCTTTAGCTTGCTAAGGTTAGTTAGCTATAGACGAATAGACGAAGTCTCAGAAAAAAAATTTCATTTTTTTTATAGCTTGCGCGATTTTCTCCGAAAATACCTGCACTAGCTAAGCAAGCTCGGATTAGTAGTCAAGTGGTAAGACATAGCTCTTTCAATGCTACCATCGTAGGTTCGAATCCTATCTAGTCTAAAGCGGATTGGTGTAATAGTAACACATTTGGCTCATGCCCAGAGGTTAGAGGTGCAAGTCCTTTGTCCGCGTAGGGCTATAACTTAATAGGTAAAGTGTACTGCTCATAACAGTAATTATAAGTGTTCAAGTCACTTTAGCCCTAAAAAAGCGGCCATGGGTTAATGGTAAACTGGTCGATTTCCACTCGATTTATGTCAGTTCAAGTCTGACTGGCCGTATTAAAAGCTTATACTGGGTTTTATTATGGGGATAATAAAGAATAATAACTAATATTCATATTAACTCGGGTGGAGCTTTATACATAGAGGAGTGCGAGGAACCGGACTGCGCTATTTTCAAAGAAAATGTGCTATGCTTGCGCCGTTCTAGGGCGTATTTCATAGCTAGCTCTCAAAGTATGCTTGGCCGATTTTCAGCCGCAAGCTACTCCGAAAATATGAAAATATGAAATAGAAGCTCCTCTCTTAAAAAACTAATTCACAGGCTTTGCACAGCTTTGCACGCTTGATTGTTAGTGAGAAAAACTAATTAGTGGACTTTGCTATTAGTGAGGGGGGTGCGCAAGCTATGCTTGCGCACCCCTCTACACTTTTAGATCATATAGTGATATAAATATAGTTAAGTACAACAAATTTATTAGATTTATAGGTAAGATAGTTAAGAATAACAAATTTATTAGATCTATAAGTGATATACAGAAGGATAAATTTGCTATTAGATCTATAAGTGATATAGTTAAAGATAACTACACTAAAATAAAATAAAAATAAAAATTAAATCCAAGTGGTGGAATTGGTAGACACGACAAACTTAAGCTTTGTTGCTTTAGGGCATGAAGGTTCAAATCCTTCCTTAGATATTAATCGCTATTATAATTATTAATAGAGACAACTATGAAAAATGGATCTAAATTCCACAGGGAAGATAGGTTGTAGTTTTTCATTTATATTAGATACTTACTTAATTTTATAATCGAGACTTACTTAATTTTTTAATTTGACAGTATGTTTAGTCTTTTACGAGGGCTATAAAAAAATATATTTTTTTTTATATAGCTCGCCTTGAAAGTAAAGTACTTTCGGAGAAAATATGCCCTCCGATGAACAATATGTTTTAATAGCTTATTAATAGTAATAAACTGACACTTAATGCCATATAGCGATGAAGATTAATCGTTTCTTTTATACCTAACCTCAGGTTAGGTATAAAACAATTGAGATTAGTATTTGATTTGACGAGCTAAATGCTCGAATCAACAAGTGCTTTCCTTTTAAATAATAAAAAATATGATGATAAACAATTTTATACAAATAAAACAATATGTGTTTTTACACAGAGTGCTGCTGCAGCCTATTTTTAATAAATATGGTTATATAGCTGCAATATTATGAAAAAATTATCTTAGAGGATTAGTTTCGCCCTTTTTTAGTGCGAGATTATATCAAATTTTAAGTATAATTTTTATTTATGTGTTTGTGCAACCCATCCAAATAGATTGGAGTTTATGTATAGATCCCTTAAGGGATTTTATACTAAATCTAGAGTTGTCATCACCACAAAAATTATGTCCAAAGGGAGATTTGGATAAAATTTATATCTATGGCTATAGCTATAGATCTTTACCGGTACTTAGGATTTTTATATTTATATTTATAGTAGTAATATTTATATTTCCCTTCGTTTTTATAATACAAAATTATATTTTTATAATTTTAAGTTTATTAACTGTAATATTAATTAAAGCTTTAGCTTTAAACTTTTATAATAAACATTTTAAGTACTTATATGACTATATGTTCGCCCCAACAGGGCGAACATCGCCTTCGGACAAATGGAAAAAATTAGTGTACTTGGTTAGACAAATAGTTAATAATATATACAAAATTATAAAACATTTATTAAAAATATGAATATTTTCTGTTATATTAATTTTTACTTTTAGATCTATGATAGCTACTATGTTATTAAATTTAGAGAATAAAAGTTTATCAATAATATTTACACTTGTTCTTCCTTTACCTATGTTTTTATATTTGCTAAATTTTTTTATTAAATATTTAAAGAAAGAACATATAAAGGATGAAGATTATTATTTGTATAATGATTTTGTAGTAGAAAGAGTAAATTTGTATAGAATAACTTATATTACATTTATAAACTACTTAATTAGAAACTTTTATAGTACAATAAGTATAGTAATAATGACAATAGTGCTTATTGTTCTATGTATAGCATTATTAATAATTTGTAAATTCTACGTACATAGCTGGCAAACATATAAGGGAGCAGGTAGTAGACAAAGTACCATCTCCAGTATTAGCAGGTGCAGAGTAATAAATAAGAATGAACCATTAGCACTAAAATCTGCATTTCAAACAACGGCTGGCTATATATCAGCTTTTATAGCCATAACTCCTTTTTTTCAGGAAGGATGTAATAAGGGGTTTATGGACTATTATATGAATACAGGTAAAACTAAATATTATGAATGAAAAAAAATATCTTATCCTCACCCTCGTGTAATACAGAAAGGTTCAACTGTGAATATAATGGAAAATATCCAGGATAAGAATAAAAAGGACAGGGAAAATATGTTATACATCCAAGGTGAATCTACACAGAAAAATCTATTAGCGGATTATAAACCTCAACTAGAAAAATCCCCTATTCTTAATATGACTTGAAAACTTAAATATAATGAAGGTATCCAAAGATCGAAAGAGAAATTCACAGTAAAACCGATAAATTATTTCACTAATCCTGAATATTATGGGTCGGTTAATCTTGTTTTACAAGGGAGATTTTTAATAGTTCTTCTAATTAGACGTGACTCGCCAGGTTGTGTCTTTATGCCTACTTATTGTTTACCTGCGGATAAAAACGATTCTAATAGTTTTAGTAAAATTAGAGATACAGTTAATTTATTAGAGCATAAATATGGAATAGTTATGCCCAGAATAGGCTGGGAGAAGGCAAATAATAGAAGTAATGGTTTAGTAATTTATACTCAAGGGGAATCTATTGATAATAAAAGTTTATTTAAAGTATGAAGGCCTTCACTAAATTATACTGAACCGGAATTAAAAACAGTTGAAAATTATTATTATTGAGAAGAACCTAGATTAAGACGTAAAGAATTTATTACGAAGGACTTTATTAAACTTAAAGAAAAGATCCATGCAATAGTAAAATTTCAGCAAAAATATTTGGATAGACTACTTAAAGATGATGTAGAATTATCAAAAAAAACGCCAAAGTCTAAAGATGATGTAGAATTACCAAAAAAAACGCCAAAGTCTAAAGATGATGCTGAATTATCAAAAAAAACGCAAAAGTCTATTATAGAAAGGTTGGCTTATATTGAATATATGGTAGACAAGTATTATAAAGAATTGGTGAAATTTTACATAGCTAAAGGTGCAATAGCTAACTCTGATAATTTTTTGGTGGAGTATCATGAAAGGAGTAAAGAGAGACTTAGCTACCAAAATTTATTGTTACAAGCACGTCGTGATACACGAAATAGTATTGATAGAGATAAATCTCTAACTCCGGTGGGGCGAGATCAAACTAACGGAGAATTATTAGAATTAGTGAAAGCTAAATTTGATAGATTTAATAGTAACAATGAATATACGGATAATTCAATATATCATTTTAAAACTCGTCGTGATTATCGTATAAATAGTTGATTACACTCGAAAAATCTAAGGCATCTGACTCAATTTATTATATATAAGAATGGAGTTATAGAAGGGTACAAAGAAAAATTCCAAACGCTAGGAAAATTATCTTCTAGCTTAAAATTACCATTAGTTGAATCTAGAACCCAGTTGATAAATAATATGGGTAGAAATAGTAGAAAATTTGATGAATATAAGAATTTTTATGGTGTTTCTATTAATAGACTTACATTTGAATTTTTTGAACTTATACCTACTAAGAGTATATATTTCGGAATCTGTGAGAGAGATGGAACATCTCAGCAATTGCTAGACGAAAATACGGATTGTGAAGTTTATAGCATTATAGACATAAAAAATAATAGTCTACAATTACCTGTTGTTTTTAATGAAAATGAGTCCTATAAACTTACTATACCTAAATATGATTATAATTTGTTAGACAATACAGATGAGCATACTATTCGTAGATTTATGGATTTTCTCTATCATGAAAATTCGGATGGATATTTAACTTATGACTCAAATGAGGTTAATAATATAGCAACGGGGAAATGGGATTCAGGTGAGGTTAATAGTATAGCCAAGGGAAAAAAGGATTCAAGTGAGGTTAATAGTGCAGCAAAGGGAAAAAGGGTACATTTCTCTAAAGAAGATATAGACCGTAAAAAAGGTAAAATATCTGGGAAGCATTATAGAAAGGTAGGTTTTACTAAAAAAGACATAGACTATAAAAAAGGTAAAAAACCTGGTAAGTTTAATAACGAGATGTATCGGGCGGTAGAGGAAAGAGTAGGAAAAGCCAAAGAAATTAGAGAGAAAGATCCTCAGCTAGCATTACAAAAAGGTTTGCAAGAAAAAAAAGTTAAATTTAATGTTAAAATTCAAGAAAAATTGCTAGTGAAGGATAGTGTTGTTAGTGAAGAACCCCTGCATAAGGGTGAAAAAAATATACCTAGGTCTATTCTTAAGAAGTCTACGGATAATTATCCTAAACTAAGAGTAGGAGCCATGCCGGCCCCTCAAGAGCCAATTAATAGTCCTGCCCCTCAAGAGCCTATTAATAGTCCTGCCCCGCATACGGGTGAAAAAAATATACCTAAATCTATTCTTAAGAAGCCTACAGATCATTTTCCTAAACATATTCTTAATAAGACTATGGATCATCCTAAATATATTCTTGATAAGTCTAAACCTATTCTTAATAAGTCTACAGGTCGTTATCCTAAATCTCTTCTTAAGAAGTATATGGATCATTATCCTAAACCTAATCTTAATAAGTCTACGGATCATTATCCTAAACGAAAACCAAGAATGATGCTGCCCACTGAAAAGCCAATCCCTCCCTTTCCTAGAAAACGTAAAGTAATAGCCTTGCTGCCTTCTGAAGAGCCAATTAATACTAACCCTAGTAAGCGGCGAAGAGTAATAGCCTTGCTGCCACCTGAAGAGCCAATTAATACCCTTACCCTACCTAAAGGAGGAGTAAGTGCCTTGCCCGCCCCTCAAGAGTCTATTAATAGTCCTGAACTAGCTATAAAACCACCTATGGATACTTCAGCATGGTTAGTACCAGATGATGAGGATATATATGGTTATAGCGGAGATGAAGATAATACTAAAAATAATAGTGGAGGAGCTGTTAAGGTTTCGGCTGCTCAAAATAATAGTGGAGGAGCTGTTGAGGTTTCAGCTGTGCAAGAAGTAGACTATCCTTTAGTACAAGCTACGCAAGACAGCCCTGGTTATATGGCTTATTCAGAGGAGGCAGAAAGTCTCGCTAATAATGATAACAATATGGATTGACATAGTACAGGAGAGGCTTTGGCCGCTGGCCAAGCGAATGAGTCAGAGGTTACTTTAATATCTGCAGATGATATTTCTAGGGATTATATGCCTAAAGATGGGGCTCCTTCGCCTCAATTTTTTATACCTGAACCCTCGGAAGATAATATCTCTAGTATGAGCTATAGTCCTAAATATACGGAAGCTAACCAGGAGCAGACTGGTCAGATTTTAGAGCCAAATCTTCTTAACCGTGAGAAGGAGGCTTTGCCCGCATCGGAAATAGATGCAAATTTGGCTAGAGAAGTTCTGATGAACGCTAGTTTAGGTAACCAAGCTGTAGTAGAAACTATAGATCCTAGTCTACTTATTCCTATTCAGCCTATCAATCCGCAGCCAGTGGAGGCTGAAGATAGTTCATTCTCCAGTATAGGAGATGAAGAACTGTGTAAATTAGAGCAAGAAATATATAACCGGGAAGAGCTCGCGCCTTTAAAGGAGGAAGAGGCTTCCGTGAAAACTCTTGATCCCTTTATTCCTCCGGCCGTGGTAGGAGTGAGAGATCCTGAGGTTATTGTTATATCATCAGATGATAGTTCTAGTGAGGATAGTTCTAGTGAGAATACTTATACTCCTGCACCAGTAGAAGCGGGGGATCCTGAGGCTATTATTATATCATCAGATGATAGTTCTAGTGGGGCTCCTTCTCCGGAGGCGTATGACGAGAATTTACGATATGTAGCGGAAGCTATTCAGCGTGAAAGGGGATATAAGTACTTGACTGTAGCTATTGATAGAATGTTAGCAATTATGACCCCGGTTGGGAGTGGGATAGTGCCGCGTTTGGTAGGTGTAGAAAATAACAGGTGTTATTGTGTCGAGACGACTATTGATACTAATTACCGAGTTTTCCCTGGAGATATTCCAGAAGTGCCGGATTTGCACGTTAATCATCATGAGGTTACTCTTTATATACCTCCGGGTGTGGAAAGCGTGAATATATCCGATGCTGCCCAGGGGTATCCAGATGGTATAGAGAATTTGCCAGAAGGGGATCCAGAAAATCCTGTGTATTATTTTAATTTCTTTGAATTGGTGTTTTTAGAAGATTATATTTACCCGAATAATATAGAAGGGTCAAATAACATAGAAGGGTCAAATAATATAGAACGGTCCTCTTTCTCATTTTCAGAACCAATAGAAGATAAAGAGGTAGTAAATAACCCGAATATTTCTCTCAATAATTATAATAATGAGGGATCTCCTTTTAATACGGTAGAGATAGAAAGTCGTATCTCTTCTTCAGCCTCCCAAGCTAGAGAAGTTAATATGTCTGAAGGTTCAAATAGCGGCGAAGCCGTACACTCTTCATATTCAGATAAAAGAGGGAGCTCAGGCCCACCAGGTAGAGCTGATAATTTTTCATCCGATGAGTCAGAGGTTACTTTAATATCTGCAGATGATATTTCTAGGGATTATATACCTAGAGATGGGGCTCCTTCACCTCAATTTTTTATACCTGAACCTTCTCCCCTTAGTATCCCTATTGACAGCTATAGTCCTAGGGATAGCCAAGAGGTTGGGGGTGCATTAGAACCAAATCTTCTTAACCGTGATGAGGAGGCTTTGCCCGCATCGGGAATAGATGCAAATTTGGCTAGAGAAGTTCTGATGAACGCTAGTTTAGGTAACCAAGCTGTAGTAGAAACTATAGATCCTAGTCTACTTATTCCTATTCAGCCTATCAATCCGCAGCCAGTGGAGGCTGAAGATAGTCCACTCTCCAGTATAGGAGATGAAGAACTGTGTAAATTAGAGCAAGAAATATATAACCAGGAAGAGCTCGCGCCTTCCATGGAGGAAGAGGCTTCAGGAGAAGTGGTTACCCCTAAGACTATATTATATTCAGAAGGTAGTTATAGTGAAAGGGTTCCTTCCCCAGATGGTATGGAGATAGATGGAGATAATCCTAGTATTCCTTCTCCTAATATAGAACGAGGACAAGATAAAAGTATGGATATAGACGATAACAGTTCGCATCCAGAAAACCCTGAAGGTAATGCGCAATATGATACTCGTATGGAGGATATTGACGAAGTTAATCAAGAAGGACTGGTAGATACCTATTCAAGTTTAGATTTTGATCCTTGTGGTGTTAATACTGAATTTTTAGGTCATAGTTATGAGGGGGAAATGATAATACGTTCTACTCAGGAAACTTTAAACATACAGGCTAGATATGAATACATAGTAAATAATAGTCAGGTTTCTTCACCACTTGGTGGGGATACTGAGGGGGGAAGACTTCCTATTATTAATGCTTCTTATCAGAGAGGGGAGAGTGTAGATGATCGTAGTAGAACTGAGGTTGCTAGAACTGCATTATCTGATAGACAAGCTAACCAGGAGCAGACTGGTCAGATTTTAGAGCCAAATCTTCTTAACCGTGAGGAAGAGGCTGAAGATAGTCCATTGTCTAGTATAGGAGACCGAGAAATGTCTGAACTAGAACGAGAATTTAACCCAAATCCTTCAAGTGAGGTGGAAGCAGGAGTAGAAACTAGAGATACTAGCCTACTTCTTCCTAGCCAACTTATTCCTATCCAACCTATCAATACGGAGCCAGTGGGCTATCTTGAACTTCTACAGTCTAGTATAGGAGAACGAGAATTTAATCCCAATCCATCGAGTGAGGTGGAAGCTGTATCAGGGGGAGACGTAGATGCTTCTGGAGACGAAATAGCTCCAGGGGAGGAGTATGGTTCACCACAGGAATGGGCTCCATATGGAGTAGTCACTATTCATAGAGTAGAGGCTGTATCTCAGGACGTAGATGCTTCTGGAGATGAAATTTTTTTTATAGGGTAGGAGCTTGCCCCGCCATCGTTCTAGCTTGCGTGGGGCAAGCTCCCTCTAATAGGAATAATTTTTCAGCTGGCGTAGTACGTAGTATAGCAAGCGCACAACAATGATTTTTACGAATATATCTAGCTTTAGTACATTTTTTCTTTAGCGTTAGCGTAGAAAAAATTAGCAGGCAGCTGGGAGAGATTTAATAGTCTTAAAGTAAATCCAGAAGGGCTAAGGGGCGGAGGAATATTCGTTGAGGATGAAAAATTAGCATAAGCGACAGTAGTTTATAGTTAGTCACCTTCGAATTCTTTGGTGTGCGCAAGCTAGAACAAAGTAGCTCGCCATATATAAAATACACTGGTAGATTGCTATAACTATAGCAATATATAATCTACCAGTGAGGGGACATAATTTATTTGGTAGAATGCTGACCTTGCATGTTAGAAGGCTCGGTTCGAATCCGAGTGTCTCCACATAAGCACATGTAACTCAATCGGTAGAGTGAAATATTGAAGCTATTTTTGTTGTAAGTTCAAGTCTTACCGTGTGCATAAAAATATAGTGATGATAGCTTATTATTTAGCAATATACCTAGCTTTAGGTTGGGTAGTTATTTCGGCTAGGTCCTAATAAGTAAGCTCCGCTATGTAAAAATAAGAATTAGGAGTAGCTTGCATGGGATATTCCTTACGAAGTATGCTTGCGCCGGAATCGCGCAAGCTAGAAAAAAATGTGGGCGCAAGCTCTTCGTGCCAGGGTAGCTTGCGCATCGTTCGCGCCTAAATACATTTTTTTTACTCCCCGCCTTAAAAGCTAGCTAGGCTAGGCAGGAATATTAATTATAGTTAGCTAGATATTAGCAAGCTAAAGCTGCTTCCATAGCGATCTAAATACCACTCACTATTCTGGCTTTAGCTTGCTGCACTACTAACGATAATATATATATATTTTGCCATAAGGGACTTTAGTATAATGGTGAATGCATATGACTTTTAATCATTAAAATGTAGGTTCGAATCCTGCAAGTCCTATATTTCTGTAAAGGGAATAAAAAATAGCTAAAAAGTCTTTTAAGAGTGAGCTTACTATGAAGGTGGGGGGCTATATAAAAAAAGATATTTTTTTTATAGCCCTCCTCTTCGTTAGGCGAAGCTGCTCCTCGTGCTAACCTAAAGCCTACTAGAAGCAAGATATAGCTAGCTATAATAATATAAGTATACACAGGAAGCTATACCTATGAAGAGAGCAGGAATGCTGTTAGCTAAGCTAGTACTAAAAAAAAGCAGGCATGTCGGAATGGAAGACGAAGTCGTTTTAGGTGCGACGGGTATTATTACCATAGAGGTTCAAGTCCTCTTGCCTGTAGACTAATAATTCTTTAGTTTATAAAGTGTTATTGGTTATCTAAGGGATACTATTAGATCATAGTATATTGGAGGAGGTTAAAAAAAAATAAAAAATACTACAGTGGGGTGGCTCTCCGAATGAAGTTAGGGGCAAGCTCCCCCACAATTTATAGTAGTAGCAAACTTTGGATGGAGGGGGAAAACATAGGACTAATAGAAATATTAAGGGATTAATATTTCGAGTTGTAGCCAGAGAATCCTTAATGTCCTAGGTTAAAAAGAATGGGACATTTAAGGTGCATGCATGCTCTGGTATCTTTCCTATGAAAATGAAATGGTGTAAAATAAGCCGCTATAAAAATTAAGATTAGGCTTCCTCTTACGCCGAGATGATAATGCCGGGTAAAATAAGCCGCTATAAAAATTAAGGTTAGGCTTCCCCTTACGCCGAGATCATAATGCCGTGCTAAAGAAGTTACTAGTAAAATTAAGGCTTGGCTTGCATCAGACATGATAATGGCTATGTAAAATACTTACATATAGATTATATTGTCCGTGCGTGTACTGGATCGATCGTTCGCAGACACGCACGTAATATCCTGTCGATTAATGGGTAGATCATAAATTTTTGGTATTTAGAGTCGGTGTTCGAATCACCGCAGGATAATTATAATACAACACTAGCTGTATTTCTATTCCCTACAAAGTATGCTTGCCCCGGGAATCAGCAAGGATACTTCGTTAGAAAAAAAAATACAATTTTTTTTTACGCCTTAAAGGAAGCTAAGCTGCTTCTATTAAATTAGGCTAACCATAGCCAATTAGCTGACCCTATGCTATAGTAGCACACTTATTTAGGTATAACCACAAGCTAAAATTAAAGCAACTAAAGCTAGATTTATTAAGGTAGACATAACTCAATAGGTAGAGTGGTTATTTGTGGTGTAACTTGTTCTCGGTTCGAGCCCGAGTGTTTACCCTAGGAGTGCTGTATATCCTATGGTACGGCTTTAGCTTGCGTAAGCAAACTAAAGCAAGCTAAAGTTCGCTATAGGGTATCTTGCGCACCGTTCGAGGAGGGCTATAAAAAAAATAAATTTTTTTATAGCGAGGGTAGGGACTTCGTTCGATCTTGCTAACAAGGCGGGCGCGTCGCTAGCTCCTCCTCGTAAAAAAAATACTTTTTTTTTTCTAACGAAGTATGCATCGCACCCGCCTTCATAGCACCGTTCTAGCTTGCGCTAGCCCATAAAAAAGCAATAACTAGGATTAGTCCTCAGCTTTAGCTTTATTCCAGGGATGCCGAGTTATACGAAGCACCCTTCCTTCTATTGCTTGCAATAGCTTTAGCTAAGCAGGACAAAATAATACGAATAAATAGTTATAGGAAGGTAGACAGCTTTGCGCCCCTTCGGAGGGCTTCGCGCTTCGCACAAATCTTCTAATTCCTTCTACTATTCCTTGTGTGTTGCGCTAGCTTTAGCTAGCGCGAGGAGTACAGTTTGTTAGAGGACTAGTAGGTGCAGTAATAGCTAGCTTTATAGCCCCATAGCACGATTAAAAAGCCTAAGTAGTTTAAATGGTTAAAACTCTAATTTCATACATTAGTAATGAGAATTCGATTTTCTCCTAAGGCTAGCCTCCTTATATTAGTTGGCCTTTAAGAATAGTCGGGCGGACTAGCTAAGCGCATAACAAAAAAAA